ATGTCACCAAAAACAGAGACTAAAGCAAGTGTCGGATTCAAAGCGGGTGTTAAAGATTACAGATTAACTTATTATACTCCGGAATATCAGACCAAAGATACTGATATCTTGGCAGCATTCCGAGTCACTCCTCAACCTGGAGTGCCCCCCGAAGAAGCGGGAGCAGCGGTAGCTGCCGAATCTTCCACTGGTACGTGGACCACTGTTTGGACCGATGGTCTTACCAGTCTTGATCGCTACAAGGGGCGATGCTATGATATTGAACCCGTTCCTGGAGAAGAAACTCAATTTATTGCCTATGTAGCTTACCCTTTAGACCTTTTTGAAGAAGGCTCTGTGACTAACCTGTTTACTTCTATTGTAGGTAATGTATTTGGATTCAAAGCTTTACGGGCTCTACGTCTGGAAGATTTACGAATTCCTCCTGCTTATTCAAAAACTTTTCAAGGCCCACCACATGGTATTCAAGTAGAAAGAGATAAATTAAACAAATATGGTCGTCCTTTATTGGGATGTACTATCAAACCAAAATTGGGTCTATCTGCCAAGAATTATGGTAGAGCGGTTTATGAATGTCTCCGTGGTGGACTTGATTTTACCAAGGATGATGAAAACGTGAATTCCCAGCCATTTATGCGCTGGAGAGATCGTTTCTGCTTTTGTGCAGAAGCACTTTATAAAGCTCAGGCTGAGACGGGTGAGATTAAGGGACATTACCTGAATGCGACTGCAGGTACATGTGAAGAAATGATGAAAAGAGCAGTATTCGCCAGAGAATTGGGAGTTCCTATAGTCATGCATGACTATCTGACTGGAGGTTTTACGGCAAATACTTCGTTGGCTCATTATTGCCGAGATAACGGCCTACTTCTTCACATTCACCGCGCAATGCACGCAGTTATTGACAGACAAAGAAATCATGGTATGCACTTCCGTGTACTGGCTAAAGCACTACGTATGTCTGGTGGAGATCATATTCATGCTGGTACTGTAGTAGGTAAACTTGAAGGAGAACGAGAAGTCACTTTGGGTTTTGTTGATCTATTGCGTGATGATTTTATTGAAAAAGACCGAAGTCGTGGTATTTATTTCACTCAAGATTGGGTCTCTATGCCGGGTGTTCTGCCTGTAGCTTCAGGAGGTATTCACGTTTGGCATATGCCTGCTCTGACCGAGATCTTTGGAGATGATTCCGTATTACAGTTTGGTGGAGGGACTTTGGGGCACCCTTGGGGAAATGCACCTGGTGCAGTGGCTAATCGGGTCGCTTTAGAAGCTTGTGTACAAGCTCGTAATGAAGGACGTGATCTTGCGCGTGAAGGTAATGAAGTGATCCGCGAAGCTACTAAATGGAGTCCTGAACTAGCTGCCGCTTGTGAAGTATGGAAGGAAATCAAATTTGAATTTGATACGATTGATCGCTTGTAATCGAGTGACTTTCGTCTGTTTGGTCCCTTAATCGAAGCGAACTCGGCCCAATCTTTTATTTTAAGATTGAGCCGAATACCGAATGGATGGGAATAGAATAATTCGGCTAGAGGAAAGGTATTTGTCTAATATCTAATATTCTAGATTACTCGATGGGGTCGGTGGATCAGTAGATCCAGGCCCGGGGGGGGGCAAGGATCTGCAATCTATTCTAGCTCGCACCCAAACTGAGCTGAAGTATGATGGTTTGTATTTGTGTCTATTAAAAGTTAAGTTGTACATGTAACAATATATATATAGAAAAAATATGAGAAAATGTGTGAAGAAAACAAAGATTCTGAAAAAATGTGTGAAGAAGACAAAGATTCTGAAAAAATGTGTGAAGAAGACAAAGATTCTGAACATATCGGCGAAACAAAACCTGTAGAAAACAGATTGAATTCGGAACGTTTTAAACATTTGTGGTTTTTGTGCGAGAATTGTGAGACCGTTATATATAAAAAATTTTTTTTAGAACAAAAAGGTGTTTGTGAGGAATGCGGGGCAACGCTACAGATGACTAGTTCAGAGCGAATTGAATTATTAATTGATAATGGCACTTGGTGCCCTATGGACATGAATTTTTCTAGTACAAATGTATTAGAAAAACAGCATACGACGTTTGACATCAAAATGGTTCAAAGGGTCTCAACTTTATTGTACAAAATAATTTATGACAAATATTTTGACTTTGAATTTTTTCACGAAGAAAAAAATGAGTTGAAAACATTAGTAGGATACAATATTACTCTTGTTAATATCGTTAAGGTTGTATTAGAAAAGAAATTCATAAAATATCTGAGTTTAGAAAAAAAGGAAACTATTAAGATAATACAAAATATTATTGATACAGGTTTGAAAACAGTTCAATTTGTTCTTTTTGAAATACATAAAAAAATAACAGATGAATTACAGCGATTTGCGCTTTTATCTATTTTTTCATCTATTTTAGATGATAAAGATTTGAAAGATGATGAACAACTTATATGGTTCATGCGTATTTTAAATATAGATACATCATTTGAAAATGATGAACTTATATTTCTATTGTCAATAGATGTTGTGCACGATTTTATAGATGCAGCATTCGATCAAACTGATCAAAGTATAAATCCTTTTTTTGCTATACTAGAAAATTCTATTCAACCTGTACAATCTTTAATGGATTTGCTTGAATTGAAAATTTTCATAAATTTGACCTTCCTAATTAAATTAATTAAACAATTAGCCAATTTAAAAGAACAATTACTATCACAAGATAAGTTCTTGAAAGTAGCGGCGGTAAACTTAGTGAAAATAGAACTTGATTTTCCGGAAGAAAAAAGAAAAGCAAGGAAAATAAAAAAACTATTTCCTTTTTATCCAGGAAATAATCCAGAGACAAATTACTTTTTATGGCTGCGAAAACATACGGCGATATGTTTGATGGAAAGATATCTGGTTTTGAAAAAATTGAAATATTGGTTTAAATTTCGTTGTTGTGGTTTACTTAAAGGAGAAGAATTCTATCGGTTCGGTTCCGATATTCTAGTAGAATACGTTAAAAAACAAGATCGCTATGAGTGTGATAATAGCATTGATCATATCATACATAATGATCCACTATATCGACAAATAGAAAATCTATACCTCCATTACAAGAAAAACGAAAAAGATTGTGACAATAATTTATTGTTGTGTACTGAAGATACTGAGATTGATATATTATTTCTATATTTACTAGAGATAATGAAAAATTTTTCTACATTAGCACTAGATAGCAAAGAAAAATTTTGTAAGAAAAACGAAGAAACTTATATAGAAGATATTGAAGATACTGAGGATATTGAAGATACTGAGGATATTGAAGAAGAATATCCTTTAACTTATGCTTCTTTAACTAAAGAAGAAAAAGAGTATGTCGACGCTGGTGTAAAACTAATTAAGAGTACACTTAATCTAGGAAAGGACGAATTTATAGAAACAGAAGAACAATGTTATGACGATTATAACACTTCCTATCAAAAAGAAACAGGTTTACCCGACGCTATTCAAACAGGCATAGGTCAAATAAATGGTCTTCCTGTCGCACTCGGAGTTATGGATTTTCAGTTCATGGGAGGCAGTATGGGATCCGTAGTGGGTGAGAAAATAACCCGTTTAATACAGTATGCTACTGAGCATCTTCTTCCATTAATTCTCGTATGTGCTTCTGGCGGAGCTCGTATGCAAGAAGGAAGTTTTAGCTTAATGCAAATGAATAAGATAGCTGCTGTGTTGCATACACATCAAAAGGAAAAAAAATTACCATATATTTCAGTTCTTACATCTCCGACAACTGGTGGGGTCACTGCTAGCTTTGGTATGTTAGCTAATGTCACGATTGTCGAGCCAAATGCATACATTGCATTTGCGGGTAAAAGAGTTATTGAACAGACATTAAACCAGATAGTAGATGATGAAGATCAAATATCTGATTCTTTATTTGATTTTGGAATGTTTGATAGCATGGTTCCACGAGCTCTTTTAAAAAATGTTCTGAGCGAAATAATTGAATTATACATGTTGAGTGATTGAAAGGTCAGAATACTTTTTGAATTTGAAACTTAAATAGGAATTAAATTAATAAATGGTCTAGTTATGAATTTGTCATATTCTATTGACATATTGCCATATTCTATTGACATAGAATAGAATTCTAATTACAATAATATTGTAAATTCTATATGAGCATAATTATGTTGACATAGAATAGAATTCTAATTAGAATAATATTGTAATGATACATAATTTCTAATGATTATACATATATCATACAGATGATAGATAATTCGTAAATCGACTTCGTCCACGAAGAAGGGAGCTATAAGGATCGTAAAAAAAAAAAGGTTATGAGCGCTCTATCGGCAGATTGCTTTTTTATATATCTTACGTATAAGATAAGATGACCAGAGCCTGCTTCTTTTTATTTCTTTTTGTATTTTTTTCTTTTTTTAATTGACTTGACAAAAGTCAATATAAAAAATTGCTTATTCTATTCCATTTTCTAATAATCTATTTATTAATAATTAGGCAGAAGGAGGTAATGAAAAATGGGGAGATTCATGGTCTTTCTAGTAGTTTACCTTGTCGTCAGAAAAATTTTCCCTTAGATGAGTAATGAATTGAATTTCAGGTTGCGATGGGTTGAATTAGAATATAACGAGAACTAATTTTTTAGCCAGATTAGATAGAATAGAAAAATGGTCCCTTGGGTGAGTGAGTAATGAATTGAATTTCAGGTTGAGATGAGTTGAATTGAATATAAGGAAGGCTAATATTTTAGCCTTCCTTCCTTGAGGTCCAGATCAAGTATACTTCTAAAAAAAAAAAACAAACATATAAATCGAACACTATTTATTCATATTAATAATGACCTGGAGATCATTGAAATATAACCTTTCCTCTCTGATAGAGGATATTAATGACTTAACTTAATAAGAATAGAGGTAGAATTATACTATCTGCTTAAAGACTATAAACTGCCCCAGTTAAAGTTATATCAAGATGATATAAGGTACCGAAATAACTCATTTAAATTAAAACCACTAAGCCTTGTTATACAAAAGCTAATAACAAACATTCTTTACTTACAGCTAGTAAGGAATCAATTAGAGGAATTGGATTCTACAATGATGGATGATTTTATTTATAAGGAAGAAGACGAAGAATAATTTGAGAGAAAAAAATTTATATACAACCATTTTGAATAATGTTTATCGATTTTGTTTTTTCTTTCTTTTCAATAGAAGTCGGTTCGGTTACAATATCTTAAAAACATAATTTTCTATGCAACTAGAGTATCATATATAACTATAGTTTAATTCTATTTATTGAACTATAATAAAGGTGGATATAGGCATTTGTATTTTTATTTGTAAATGATAGCAAAGGAGAAATATTTATGTATGAAGTTCAATGTCTAGATTTCGTACTTACAGAGAAAAGTGTTAATCTATTTGAGAAAAACCAATATATTTTAAATGTCGATTCGGGATCAAATAAAACAAAGATCAAAAATTGGATTGAACTTTTCTTCAATGTTAAAGTAATAGGAGTCAATAGTTATCGACCTCCGCAAAAGAAAGAAAAAAGAGGAAATAGAAAACAAATAATGAAACATAGAATGCATTATAAACGTATTATTATTACACTAAAACCAGGTGATTCTATTCCACTTTTTCCTTCAAAATGAAACTTATTGGAATTGTCAAACATGAACACCCGTTCGTACAGGACTTTGATTCCGGGCACACGTGATAAATCTCTATCAAATTTTGATGAAAAAGTCCAATCTCATCCACAAAAGAAATTGACTTCTGGCCGGCATCGTTGTGGGAAAGGTCGTAATAACAGTGGAATTATTACCGTACGTCATAGAGGAGGAGGTCACAAGCGTCTGTATCGTCAAATTGATTTTCGACGGAGTGAAAAAAACATACTGGGAAAAATTGTAACAATAGAGAGTGACCCTAATAGAAGTGCATATATCTGTCTTGTGCACTATAGAAATGGTAAAAAGACATATATTTTGCATCCGAGAGGGATTATGATTGGAGATACTATTATTTCCGGTGCAAGAGCCCCCATATCAATGGGAAATGCCCTACCTTTGAGTGCGGTTTGAATTATTAATTGTACGTAATCGGAAATAACCGATTGGGTTTACAGCAAAACCTTAAAATCTATCACTGATCCAACTAAAATACTTTGATGGGATCAATCCCAAAGGGAAACTGAGGATAAAGAACAGCGGGTGATTGAGTTCAATAGTTTCTGAATTAATTATTGACTCCAGAGATATGATAATATGGAGAAGACTTAATTGTCTGAAGCAGAAACAACTAAGGTAAAGGAACCCTTGTTCTGAAGAAAAAAAACAAGTAACTCACATTTGATTTGATGGTCAAAGGCAGATTCGAAGCTGAACAGTGACAAATAGTTTTTTTATCAAAAAAATTGATATTTCAAATGCCTCCTACGTTATCCGGAAGATGCGAAAGCATTAACGTAATTTAATAAAGTCATTCATTCTGAATGCTACATGAAAAAATAACATAAGCCAGATGATGGAATAAAGAAACCTAGGATGTACAGAATAAGGACATAAGGAATTGAAAGTATGCCCTTCATCTTAAGCCTCTATATAAAATAGATTAATCATAATCATATTCTATTCACATCCAGAAAGCTGTATGCCCTGAGAGAGGCTTGTACAGTTTGGGAAGGGATTTTTACAAATTAAAGATCTACTTCAACCAATATACCTTTAGGCACGACTATACATAATGTCGAAGTACAAGTCGGAAAAGGCGGACAATTAGCTAGAGCAGCGGGTGCTGTGGCAGAATTGATCGCAAAAGAAGGCCGATTGACCACATTAAGATTACCATCTGGAGAGGTTCGTTTAATATCTGAGAACTGCTCAGCAACAATTGGACAAGTAGGCAACGTTAAATGGAAAAATCGAACTTTAAGTAAAGCTGGGTCAAAACGTTGGCTGGGTAAACGTCCTGAAGTAAGAGGAATAGTTATGAATGCTGTAGATCATCCTCATGGGGGTGGTGAAGGAAGAGCTCCAATTGGCAGAAAAAAACCCTTGACCCCTTGGGGCTATAGCGCACTTGGAAGAAAAAGTCGGAAGAGAAATAAATATAGCGATGTTTCAATTCTTCGTCGACGTAAATAGGAATAGTTGTAAATCCATTTTTATTTTCTATCAATAAAAAGAAAGGTAATTAATTAACCATGGCACGTTCACTAAGAAAAAATACTTTTGTATCTAATGATTTGTTAAGTAAAATCGATAATCTAAACATGATTAAAGAGAAGAAGATAATAGTAACCTGGTCCCGTAGATCTGCCATTGTACCCGCAATGATTGGTCATACCATTGCTGTTCATAATGGAAAGGTACATTTACCCATTTTTATAACAAATGGTATGATAAACCACAAATTAGGAGAATTTGCACCTACTTCCATTTTCCAGGGACATGCGAAAAAGGATAAAAAATCGAAAAACGAAAAAAAAAAAAAATAAGAAAAAAGCAACAAAAATAAAAAAAAAAAAAACACACACACAAAAAAGAAAGAGAGAAACGATAAATAAAAAAGTCTTGTTGTAAATAGTATACATTAATTCATTATGGAGGATGAAGATGAAATTGATATTTCAAAATAGGGATTTAGATTTAAATTCAACTATAAGAATACGAGCTGTAGCTAAACATGTACGTATGTCTTCTAATAAAGCACGTAGAGTAGCCCATTTACTTCGTAATTCTACCTATATACAGGCACTTGCGATACTGACTTTCATGGATTATAGAGCATGTGAGCCTATATTCAAAGTACTTGTTTCTGCAGCCGAAAATGCGTGTTCATTTATGGGTATACATAAGTGCTATTTAGCTGTCCTTGCGGCTGAAGTGAATGAAGGTCCTACTTTGAAAAGATTTCGACCTAGAGCTCGGGGTCGTGGTTATCCAATACAGAAATCCACTTGTCATATAAGTATTACATTATTTTATGATACATCATTGGATTTCTGTAATTCAACTCACGATTACATAACAGTACGATGAAACATTAAATAGAAACAAAATATCCAAATAGATGATCCATTTATGCCGCAAATATACTACTACTTAAAGTACTAAAAAAATATGTATGGGAAACAAAATAAATCCACTTGGTTTTAGACTTGGTTTTACTCAAAACCATTATTCCCTTTGGTTTGAAGAAAGGGATTATTCCGAAGATCTACGAGAAGATGAGAGAATATATAATTGCATTGAAAATTATGTAAAACATATCAAAAGTTCTATCAATTCTAGTTATGGAGGAATTACACGTATAGAGATTCTGAAACAGACCGAATTGATTTCGGTAAATATATATATTGCATTTGTCGATTTGTTTATTGAAAAAAAAGCGCCAAGAAAAAAAGAAAAAATGAAGGAATTAAGAAAGGAAGTACAAAAAATGCTTGTACAAAGTATGCTTAATTCTGTAAACAGAGAACTTGTCATTTCTATAGAAAAGGTGGATACACCTTATAGAGAACCCAAAATTCTTGCGGAATATATTGCTCTACAACTAAAGGAGAGAGTTGAAATAAGAAAAATAATGAAAAAAGCTATTCAACTAGCTGAAAAGGCAACTGTCGAAGGTGTTAAAATCAAAATTAAAGGGCGTCTTAACGGAATTGAGAGAGCCCGGAAAGAATCGGCTATGAAAGGTAGAGTGCCCCTACAGACCCTTCGAGCTAAAATTGATTATTGTTATTATGCGGTTCAAACCGTCTATGGAGTATTAGGGATAAAAATTTGGATCTTTGTTTAAGATGAGCAATATCTTTCTATAATCTAACCAATCATAAATCTTAAATTCTATAAGATCAAATAAAAATTATTAAACATCTTGGAGCAGTGCTATGCTTAGTGTGCGACTCGTTGAGATCAAGCTTTTGCTTCTTTTCTAAAATGAATGATAGGGAACTCGAAATAAAAACAAATTGGTCTCTAGTATATTTTATTTGACTAAGATCCAATAAGCTAGTTATTGAAATATAGATAGTTCTATCAAAGAAACGAAAGACAGACCTTTTTTTCCACGACACGAAGAGACAAACCTATATCTCTCGTAAAGAGAAAAAGAGTCTTTGGTAATGCAAGAAAAGAAAAAGGGAAGGAGAAAAAGAGAAAATGAAATCTTCTTCCTTACAGTATTGTATGGTTCATAAATCACCCTCAAAGAGCAGTGTGATAAAGCATAAGAATTATCCTGATTATTTCTATTCAGTTTATTAAAAAGAGCTTCGGATCAATGGAAACTAAGAAAATTGATTCTTATAATAAATATAAATAAGAACTCCATTGCAGAGGGTATACCTAAGCAGCCATTTAAAAGCTATGGGAACGATGGAACCTGTGACTGCATAAGATCATATAGAAATCTTAATCATTCATTGGATAGGATGGCGAAATAAACCAATAAAGAATAAATTTCATTGGAGTCCAAAAAACCCAAATAACTTAGAGTTAATATTCGCCTGTAAGATACTTATTGGACATATAGAGGCATTTGTATCCTCATATTATATGAATAACTAATATGTGTAATGAGTCAATACTGATTGATTTCTAGGACCTCACTATTTATGATCCCATAGATTCTTCACAAGGAGCCGGATGAGAAGAAACTTTCATATCCGGTTCTGAAATAGAGATGGAATTCAAATAGTATTATATTATACAACCATCGACTAGAACCCAAAAAGAACGAAATTTCGTCACCAACATAGGGGAAGAATCAAGGGAATATCTTCTCGGGGTAATCGCATTTGTTTTGGTAGATTTGCTCTTCAGGCATTGGAACCTGTTTGGATCACATCTGGGCAGATAGAAGCAGGACGACGAGCAATTACTCGTTATGCCCGTCGCGGCGTTAAAATATGGATACGTATATTTCCTGACAAACCTATTAGAACGAGACCTGCAGAAATACGTATGGGTTCGGGGAAAGCTAAGGGATCTCCGGAATATTGGGTATCCGTCGTCAAACCAGGTCGAATACTTTATGAAATAAGTGGAGTATCAGAGACTATAGCGAGAGCAGCTTTTCAAATCGTTGCATATAAAATGCCTATACATACTAAATTTATTACTAGTTCGCGTAAATAATGCCGAACCAAAGAGATATTTCTGGCAGAAAAAGATCATTTATTTGATATGATAAGAAATACCTTTTTTTCTGCCGAGGTAACAATTGGAGGAAAAATGATTCAGTCCCAAACTTACTTGAATGTAGCAGACAACAGTGGAGCCCGAAAATTAATGTGCATTCGAGTGCTAGGAGCAGGTAATCGTAACACCGCTAATATTGGCGATATTATCATCGCTGTAATTAAAGAAGCAGCACCTAATATGCTTCTGCAAGAATCAGAAATAGTTAGAGCCGTAGTTATACGTACGTGTAAAGAACTTAAACGTAGCGATGGAATGATAATACGATCTGATGACAATGCAGCAGTTGTCATTGATCAGAAAGGAAATCCAAGAGGAACTCGAGTTTTTGGTTCAGTTACTGAAGAATTGAGAGAATTGAATTTCACCAAAATAATCTCATTGGCTCCTGAAGTACTATAAATACTGATAAATTATGTAAAAGTAATGTCAGGCATATTCCTAAAAAAAGATAAACATGCCTTTATATTTAGTAAATTATTAAGAATTAGTTCGTCATGGGTAACGACACTATTGCTAATCTAATGACTTATATTAGAAATGCTGACATGGTAAAAAAAAAAACAGTTCGAGTGGCGGCTACTATTATTACCGAGAACATCACAAGGATTCTTCTACGAGAAGGCTTTATAGAGGATGTTAGGAAACATAGAGAAGGTCAAAAATATTTTTTTATTTTAACTTCAAAATCTAGGGGAAAGACGCAAAAGAGATATATAACCGCTTCAAAGCGTATTAGCAAACCTGGTCTGAGAATCTATTCTAATTATCGAGAAATCCCTAAAGTTTTAGGTGGAATGGGGATTGCAATCCTCTCTACTTCGCAAGGAATAATGACTGATCGAGAAGCTCGACAAAAAAAAATAGGAGGAGAATTATTATGTATTTTTTGGTAACTCCAAAACAAAAAGTAAATGCCTAAATTGCATTTTTGCCTACAATATTGCAATGCTATAAAAAAAAGTAATTTACTATTAATAAAAATTGAGTGTTCATTGTCAGAAATTTAGCTGACAAAAAAAAGAATTCAATTATATTCAATGAATATTATTAAGTTAGTAATAGCTGATAAAAAAAGATATTAACGAAAAAAAAAAAAAATGAAACGTCTTTTATTTTATTTAATTAAATGATTCTTCTCTTTTAGAAATCTAATGTCATAGTTAGGTTAATAACAAAGTTTAATAATATTATAATTATAGCGAAAATCTAGAAATGAGTACCAAAAAGAATTTTGTCACTATTGATGGCGTAGTTACCATAGCATATCCTAATGCTATGTTTTTAGTCCATCTAGATAATGATATAGATGTTTTAACGGTTATATCGGGTAAAATGAGATGTCGAACAATACGAGTAATACCGGGGGATAGAGTAAGAGTTGAATTACCTGTTTATGATTTAAGCAAAGGACGTATAATATATAGATATCCCGTCAAACGAAAGGATGATGCTACCGATGAGGCCCATTAACAAAAGATTTTAGTATTCAAAAAAGGACCACAAATATGAAAATACGTGCTTCTGTTCGCAAACTTTGCGAAAAGTGCCGCCTAATTCGTAGACGGAAACGCCTTGTTGTAATTTGTTACAATCCGAGGCATAAACAAAAACAGGGATAATTCCCATTATAAGGAATTATAGAATAAATAAATTTCGGCGTCATATTCATATAGATTATAATCTTTCTAAAATAGATTATAATCTATTTATAGAATATATTTTTTTTTTACTTCAAAATATCAAAATTGATCAGAAATTATAACAAGAAAAGATTTGTGTCAAAAAATACGAAAAAATTTGTGTCAAAAAATACAAGAAAATATGTGCCACGTAGAGCTACAAGAAGATTTTTGCCACGTAAAACTAAACATCGAATACTGAAAGGAGTTATTTGTGTTCGAACAAGTTTTCGCAATACCATTGTTACTGTTACAGATACACAAGGGCAAGCGGTTTCTTGGTCTTCTGCCGGTTCTTGCGGATTCAAAGGTACAAAAAGACGTTCACCATTTGCTGCTCAGATTGCAACAGAAAATGTTGTTCATACCTTAGTAAATCAAGGTCTTCTGAAAGAAGCAGAAGTTATGCTACGTGGCAATGGTCCGGGGAAAGAACCAGCACTGCGAGCTATTTATCAAAGCGGTATAAAAATAAAGAATATTTATGAGGTAACTTCTGTGCCACATAACGGGTGTAGACCTCCCAAAAGGAGACGTGTGTAAAAATTGAATAAATTTCAAGAGAAAGAAATGATTCAATAATTTATTAAAATAATTTATTACAAATAATATTATGAATAAGAATAAAAAATCAGTCTCAATAAAGATACCAGAATTGAAGTGCGTCGAATTCAGAGTAGAGAGTGACCGTTTTAATTATGGTCGTTTCACTTTATCTCCGCTTCGCAAAGGTCAAGCTAATACGATAGGCAGTGCAATAAGAAGAGTTTTACTCGGAGAAATAGAAGGAACATGTATCACACGTGCTAAATTTAACAATATATCAAACGAATATTCCGCGATAATAGGTATTGAGGAATCAATACATGAAATTTTGATGAATCTAAAAGAAATTGTACTCCAAAGTGATGCGTACGGAATTCGAGAAGGATCTATCTATGTTGTCGGACCAAAAGAAGTAACCGCTGGAGATATCATACTACCACCTTCTGTGAGAATAATTGATACTACACAACATATAGCTAGCATAAACAAACCAATTATCTTAGATATATCATTACAAATTGAAAAAGGCCGCGGATATATTATTCAAAATCCCGGATATATTATTCAAAATCCAAATAATTCCAATTATAAGGATGAATTTTTTCCTATAGATGCTGCCTTTGCCCCTGTTCAAAATGTAAATTACAGTATTCACTCCTATTGGAGCGAAAATGAGACACAAGAAATTCTATTTCTTGAAATATGGACGAATGGAGCATTAGCTCCTAAAGAAGCACTTTATGAAGCTTCTCGTAATTTAATTGACTTTTTCCTTCCCTTTCTAAATGCAAAGGAAGAGAACAGGGATGGATTACCTATTTCGTGTACACCGACTGCAAATGAAGAGAACAGGTATGGATTACCTATTTCGTGTACATCGACTGATACGAAGGGAATAGATTTCAATCAAATGTATATTGACCAATTAAACTTCTCTACTAGGATATATAATTGTCTCAAAAAGGCAAATATAAATACAGTATCAGACCTTTTGAATTACAGTGGAGAAGATTTAATGAAAATAAAACATCTTGGGAAACAATCTGTCAAAGAAATATTGGAATTGATACGAAATATTGGAATTGATTCACCGGGGAATACGGTTTAGACTTATAATAGTTCTATTTTTTCTCCCCATTCATGACCCCTTTTTACTAAGTTCTTCTAGAAAGTCAATATGAAAAGAATTTTTGACCATTTTGTAATTCTAAAAATAGTAGTAATAATATTAGAAATAAAAGCATTTTAAAAAACATATATCTAGGGAGAGACCATTTATCTTAAAGCAACTACTCCCTAGATATATAAACAAAAGATTTCCCTCCTCCCCTATATTAAGATATTCTAATTTCTATCAAATTGGAAAAGACCTAGAGTTAAAGATTCATCGATAGGTAACGTTGCTCCAATACCTAACCAAAGAGCTACTGCGGTACCGATTAAGAATACTGTTGTAGCTACTGGACGACGAAATGGATTTTGGAATTGATTCACATTCTCCAAGAAAGGAATTGTCAATAGTCCTGCAGGTACTGAAGCCATTAAAAGGACACCTAATAATTTATTAGGTACTGTACGAAGTATTTGAAATACGGGGAAAAAATACCATTCGGGTAATATTTCCAAAGGAGTTGCAAATGGATTTGCCGGTTCACCAATCATTGATGGTTCTAGAACTGCTAAACCTACGGTACATGCAATAGTACCAAAAATAACTACTGGAAAAATATATAAGAGATCATTGGGCCAAGCGGGCTCGCCATAATAATTATGTCCCATGCCTTTAGCTAATTTAGCTCTTAATACAGGATCATTCAAGTCAGGTTTCTTTGTTATTGGGATAAGTAGATTTTTATGAATGAATCTATCCCCCGAAAGAACCGGACATGCCAATTTTGATCATCCGGCTCGAGCAATAGTTGAAATAAAAATGATGAACGACGTATCGTTAGAATCAGTATAACTAAGAAGATCTATGGAAAATTCATAATTTTATTTTTTCGTATGCTCAGTATCCAAGTAAGCTCACAAATTTGATCATGATCAATATGCCTTTTGGATCATCTTATTCCTTGTAATCTGTGTTTATCTAGACCCTCACAATGTATTTTGCATACAAGGTATTGACTTGTTACTGATCTGGCCTTTTTCCTTCTTTAGATCCCTTCCTTTACTCCGATAATTTACCGTATTGAAACGCAAGGGAAATGCATGCATTTTCATACTATGAAAAGGAAAGGATAAATTTAAGTAATAAATTTGAGTTCTGAAATGTTATTACTATTACCTGGATCTCACGGAGCCTAATTCGGATTCGATCATAGAAATAATTCTCTTATAACACAACAAAGTGTTTGCCTTTTGCCCAGGTTCTAAACCTCTTATTTTTGGAAAGAAAATTGGGATAGAGACACATTTCGATCTGAATCTTTATATGACAGATCCTATAAATTGATCTGCACGGCCTAACTAATAGTTCAAGTCACACACTCCCATAATCCATTTTCTCCATTTGAGATCAGTATCTACTTCAATTCTTTGTATTAAATATACTTAATACTTAATAATACTTAATAATACTTAATAATTGAAAGGAGAAATCCGAGAAACATGTTTTTCGCGGCAATGATCTATTAGAAAAAAAGAAAATAATAGGTTTTCAATACTGATTCAAAATGTAGATTTCCTTTTTATAAAGGACCTGAAATACCTTGTTTGCGGATCATTAGAAAATGCATTAACATAAATACAGCAGTAAGAAGGGGTAATATGAAAGTGTGTAAACTATAAAAACGAGTTAAGGTTGATTGGCCCACACTAGCACTTCCGCGTAATAACTCTACCAAAGGAGTTCCTATTAACGGAATGGCCTCAGGCACACCGGTCACAATTTTGACTGCCCAATAACCAATTTGATCCCATGGCAAAGAATAACCGGTTACACCGAAAGATACGGTTAATACGGCTAGAATTACACCCGTAACCCAAGTTAATTCGCGAGGTTTTTTGAATCCACCTGTTAAATAAACGCGAAATACATGTAAAATCATCATTAAAACCATCATACTTGCCGACCACCGATGGACCGATCGGATTAGCCAGCCAAAGTTCACTTCAGTCATTATGTATTGAATAGAGGCAAAAGCTTCTAGAACGGTGGGGCGATAGTAAAAAGTCATAGCAAAACCGGTAGCTACTTGTACCAAAAAAGAAGTCAGTGTGATTCCCCCTAGACAATAAAATATATTCACATGAGGAGGAACATATTTACTAGTGATATCATCTGCAATCGCCTGAATCTCAAGACGCTCTTCGAACCAATCGTATACTTTATTGAGATAGGTAAACTCAAGTCCCCCCTCTGAAAACCGTATATGAAAATTTCTTTTCATACGGCTTAAACAAGAACACTCAAATAAAAAACTTTTTTGAACAAAGTACATGGCTTGTAAAAAAAAAAGAAAAAATATTTGATAGATATTTCATTTCTTTGTATGAAGGAAGAGGATTCAGAATAATCCATGATTTCCTTCAATAACAAGAAAAAAAAAATTTCATAGTGATTAATGCTCAAATTTCAAGTTGGCTCATTCTTATGCGAAATAAATCGCTATAGGCCTTTTGAACGATCTTTTATCCTATTCGTGATATGAGATAAATCACTTAGAGAACACCTAGTATAGACGATCCATAGGAATTATCTTGTCGAGATCTCAACTCAATAGATGAATGGATCTAAACCCCAGATTTTCATTTTACCCCGATGATTTTTCTTTTCAAATTACTCAAAAGGTTTTATGGGTTATAACCTTTGCATTTCATTGTTACTTACTAAACTAACTAATCAAAATGGAATACTATCTCATTCTTTGGTGAGCATCAGTATAAAGAAGAAGATAGATTTTTCAAATTATTGAGAAGCTTGGTCACGAGGTCTTAAAAACAGACATAAACCATAGTTCAGATTTTATTGAATTATATACCTCGTGCTCCGGATATTCATTATTAGAGCAATATCTAACGAGGTAGGAGAACCGTCTTTATTTTATAAAGACAACAGACCCGTTTTCTGTACTAGAATAGAGATCAATTTATAACAAGTCGCACACCCATAATTCCAAAAATCCTTAAATTAAAAGAAATTACACGATCAAACTACCAGAACGTCATAACCTAAAAATAGAAGCTATTTAACATTCTTCTTTTCTTTAGTTCTTTTTTATTTTTGCTCGGGATCCGGGTAGATTTTGTAGTTTTTCTAGACCCAACTAACTGGAATTCCGTCTAATAAAATGGAAGAATTATAAATCTCCAAGATAATAGATAAAAATATTGCGAATAGAGCCATTGCAATGCCCATAAAAGGAGTAGTTCCCCATCCGGGAGCAACTTTGCCAGATTCTGTATTAAGTGGTTTTAAATAATTTCCTACAGTAGTTTGTAATGGTCCGGTTCTGGAAGTATCATCAATGGTCTGTGTAGCCATAAAAAAAGAGTATTGGTTGAGATTTAATTAACTTTGTATACTATTATGTACATATACATACATAGGATTACCTACCAATGGAAACTGCAACCTTAGTCGCTATCTCCATATCTTGTTTACTTGTTAGCTTTACCGGTTATGCCCTATACACCGCCTTTGGACAACCTTCTGAACAACTTCGAGATCCTTTTGAAGAGCACGAGGACTAGTTGAAAAAGAAAAAAAGACCTTCCCGATCGGGAAGATCTTTTTTTTTCTTTAAGTAAGAAAAAGGATTAGAAAAATAGTCAATTATTTTCCCCCTTTATCGGGAACTTTGGGGGGTTCCCGGAAGAAAATAGCGAAAAAAATGATCCCTAAGGTCGATACCAAAAGGAATGTATAAACCAATGCTTCCATAAATTCGATCGTAATTTATAATTAATAGAGATAGCTTTCGTACTAATTACAACATTTTGAAAAAGGTGAAATCAAAAGCAGAAGATTTTCCTGAGATGCAAATTCTCAATATTGCATTAACAAGCGGAGTAATACCATATTATACCACTTGTCTTTTAGTAGTTGGATCTCCCAATTTTTGGAATGCCCCAAATTCTACTTGAGCATCCAAATCCGGATCAATACCGGCAAAAACATCTCTGAATAGAGTTCTAGCACCATGCCAAATATGCCCAAAAAAGAAAAGAAGGGCAAATGTAGCATGCCCAAAAGTAAACCAACCCCTTGGACTACTCCGAAAAACACCATCCGATTTCAAAGTAGCACGATCTAATTCAAAAATTTCACCTAATTGTGCACGTCTAGCATATTTTTTGACTATAGCAGGATCACCAAAACTAACTCCATCAAGTTCACCACCATAGAATTCAACAGTTACACCTACTTGTTCAACACTATATTTGGATTCTGCTCTCCTAAAAGGGACATCGGCTTTCACAATTCCTTCTTCATCTACTAGAACGACTGGAAATGTTTCGAAAAAGGTAGGCATACGACGTACAAAAAGCTCATGTCCCTTTTTATCTTTGAAAATAGGGTGTCCTAACCAACCAACAGCAATTCCATCTCCATTGTCCATTGCACCCGCCCTGAATAACCCCCCTTTAGCTGGATTATTCCCAATGTAATCATAAAAAGCAAGTTTTTCAGGAATTTTTGACCAAGCTTCCGATAGACTTAGATTTTCAGCCAGACCGGCACGAACCCGTCGATCTATTTCTTGTTGGAAGTATCCCTGATCCCACTGGTAACGAGTAGGACCAAATAATTCGATCGGAGTGGTTGCGGAACCATACCACATTGTTCCGGCCACAATGAAAGCTGCAAAAAACACAGCAGCAATACTACTGGAGAGGACAGTTTCAATATTTCCCATACGTAATCCTTTGTATAAACGTTGGGGAGGACGAACACTGAGATGGAATAGACCTGCTAATATACCCAATATACCTGCTGCAATATGATGAGAAGCTATTCCTCCCGGAACAAAAGGATCAAAACCTTCAGCTCCCCATGCCGGATTTACAGGTTGTATTTTCCCAGTTAGTCCATAAGGATCAGACACCCATATTCCAGGGCCATACAAACCCGTTACATGAAATGCTCCGAATCCGAAACAAGCTGCTCCTGAGAGGAATAAATGAATTCCAAAAATCTTAGGCAAATCTAAAGAAGGTTTTCCTGTACGGGAATCACAAAATACGTCTAGATCCCAATATACCCAATGCCAGATAGCTGCTAAAAAGCACAAGCCAGAAAACACAATATGTGCCCCGGCCACACCTTCATAACTCCAAATACCTGGATTAGATATAGTTTCTCCAGTTATACTCCATCCACCCCATGAATCCTTTATTCCTAAACGAGTCATAAAAGGTATAACGAACATACCTTGTCTCCACATTGGATCAAGAATAGGATCGGATGGATCGAAAACTGCTAATTCGTAAAGAGCCATAGAACCGGCCCATCCAGAAACTAGAGCTGTATGCATTATATGCACAGCGATTAACCGGCCAGGATCATTCAACACGACGGTATGGACACGATACCAAGGCAAACCCATGAAAATACCCCTTTATAAGAAAAAATACATACTATGTAACTTTCTCGCATTAGAGACAGATTATGCTATGAAATTAGACCTTTGTCTCAAAGGTTAACATCTATCTATTTAATAAAAGAGTTTTAAAAGATAGAATTGAGAAGCGGATCTATTTTATCATTTATAGCTACCAATATACAATGTGGTAATTGGTCCCATTTGTTTTATATCTTACAAAGTAAAGTAATAAATTACTTTACAAAAGTAGGTATTTTACGAAGAAAGACACGTCCGCTTATTTGGTTCTATTACTCATTTGATCTTATAATCTATCTTTGTAATAGATAAAAAAAAATACTTAATATACTTTTGATATGATAATCAACAACTTCCCCTCTCTCTTAGTACCTTTGGTGGGCTTGTTTCTTCCAGCAGTTACAATGCTTTTTCTTTACTTTTATATTCAAAATGACGAAATTTTATGAATATGATCAATCTAGGTATGTGATATTTGATTTTTTATTATTATAGATCTATTCATATATGATAAATAACAAAAATATATAATGTATATGGTATCATATGTATGAGATATATTAGACCCGTGTGTGAATTTCTTACTTCTACTTCAAAATATGCTTATATAATACATTTGAATAGAAAGATTTCTTATTTTTGTGAAATGCTTATATGTATATGGCTAGTTTATGAATATAGCCAATTTATGAGAGTGACTTCTGGATGGGAGTCAAAATTTGTTCAATCCCTCAAATTAAATAGGACGTAATTTGTTATGAATCGTCGATCCAAATGGCTCTGGATAGAACCCATAAAAGGGTCTAGAAAAATAAGCAATTTTTTTTTTGCTTGTCTCCTGTTTTTGGGTTCACTAGGATTTTTTGTGGTCGGAATTTCAAGTTACCTTGGTAGGAACCTGATACCCTTATTGTCATCTCAGCAAATACTTTTTGTTCCACAAGGAATTGTGATGTGTTTTTATGGGATTGCAGGTCTGTTCATTAGCTCTTATTTGTGGTGCACTATTTTATGCAATGTGGGTAGTGGTTATAATAAGTTTGATGAAAAAGAAGGAGTTGTATGCCTTTTTCGCTGGGGATTTCCCGGAAGAAATCGTCGTATTTTCCTCCGATTTCTTATGAAGGATATTCAGGCGATCAAAATGGAAGTTCAAGAAGGTATATTTCCTCGTCGTGTTATTTATATGGAAATAAAGGGCCAACAAGACATCCCCTTAACTCGTACTGAAGAAAATTTGACCTTGCGCGAAATGGAACAAAAAGCTGCCGAATTAGCCCGTTTTTTGCGCGTATCCATTGAAGGATTTTGAAATGAGGGGGAAAGACCATATAGTCATTTTATGTTCCACCAACACAAAATGTTACTTATGGAACCATAATATTTTTTGGCAGTTAGCAAAAACTCCACTCCATATTATTCTTTATCTATTAGAAAGGGACAAAAGGTTTTAATAAACACGGATATAACATCTCAAAAGAATACAATGAAGTAAATGACTATAGTTTTTACACCTTTTTTTACATATGCGCTTGAATAAATACATATAATAAATTTCCTATATGTATCAAAGAAAACAAAATTGATATTATTAGACTTAAACTTTCATTTCTTTTATTTGCCAATTGAAGCGATTCTTCGGGTCAAGAATTCAAAATTAAATGAGTCCAGATCCAAACGATTTTCAAGGATTTATCCTTTCTTTTTTACTCTACTTCTCACTCGGAACAAACCATCCCTCATCCGACCGAAAGATCTCTCGAGGTCGAATAATTATGCAAAAATTCTATGGATCTCATACCTCGTTCTATAATTCGTACTTTGTTCAGATTTTGGGCAGAGCTAACGAGCCAATCGAGTTCGTTAACGATTCACGAATTGGAAGTTGCCAAATATAAAGCATTAGCTTCTCTACAATATCTTACATGTTTAATAGTATTGCCTTGGGGAATTTCAATTTCATTACAGAACGGTTTAGAACCTTGGGTTACAAATTGGTGGAATACTGGTCAATCAAAAAAAATTTTTGATTATTTACAAGAAGAAGACACTATAAAAAAGTTTGAAAAAATAGAGGAACTCTTCCTGTTAGAAATAATGATGGAAGATTCTTCGGAAACGCATTCGCAAGATATTCGTGTAGAAATGCAGAAAAAAATGATCCAATTAGTGAAAATATATAATCAAGATTGTATCCAAATCATCTCACATCTAATAGCAAATCTAATAGGTTTGGTTTTTTTAAGTGTTTGTCTCATTCTGGGTAAGAAGAAACTTGGCATTCTAAATTCTTGGATCCAAGAAGTCTTTTACAGCCTAAGCGATACAATGAAAGCCTTTTCTATTCTTTTAGCAACCGATCTATGTATTGGGTTTCACTCGCCCCATGGTTGGGAATTGATAATCGATTGGATCTTCGAAAATTATGGATTTGCCCATAACGAACGAATAATATCTGGTCTTGTTTCAACTTTTCCAGTCATCTTAGACACAATTTTCAAATATTGGATTTTCCGTCGTTTGAATCGTACATCTCCTTCACTTGTAGTAATTTATCACTCGATGAATGAATAACAAATGGTTTCTCACCCGGGCAATACTTCTTATTTTTTGGCTTTAGGTTTAATATAGTAGCAGAATTGCAAGCAGGTAACTATCATAGTTACCTACTACCATTTATTTGAAATAAAAGAATTGTAACAAAAAATTGAACCATGCAAAATAGAAAAACTTATGATGACTGGATGAAAAAGTTGATAGCTCAATCAATTTCCGCCTTAATATTGATAGATATAATGACTCGCACATCTATTGCAAATGCATATCCCATTTTTGCACAGCAAGGTTACGAAAATCCTCGAGAAGCAACTGGGCGTATTGTATGTGCCAATTGTCATTTGGCTAAAAAACCTGTGGAGATTGAAGTTCCACAGTCCGTGCTTCCTGATACCGTTTTTGAAGCAGTTGTAAAAATACCTTATGATAAGCAAATAAAACAAGTTCTTGCTAATGGCAAGAAAGGAACTTTAAATGTAGGAGCTGTTCTTATTTTACCCGAAGGTTTCGAATTAGCTCCTCCAGATCGTATTTCTCCTGAGATTAAGGAAAAAATAGGTGATCTTTATTTTCAGAGCTATCGTCCCAATCAAAAAAATATTCTAATAATAGGTCCTATTCCTGGTCAAAAATATGGTGAAATTGTGTTTCCCATCCTTTCACCAAATCCCGCTACTAATAAAACAGCTCACTTCCTGAAATATCCCATATATGTAGGTGGTAATAGAGGAAGAGGACAAATTTATCCCGATGGGAGCAAAAGCAACAATACAGTGTACAACGCTTCAGCAACCGGTAAAATAAGTAAAATTGCACGTAAAGAAAAAGGTGGATATCAAATAACTATTGATAATCCATCGGACGGTCGACAAGTGGTAGACTTTGTACCTCCGGGACCGGAACTTCTTGTTTCAGAAGGCGAATTAATCAAGGCGGATCAATCGTTAACGAATAACCCTAATGTAGGTGGATTTGGTCAGGAAAATGCAGAAATAGTACTTCAAGATCCTTTACGTGTTCAAGGTCTTTTATTATTCTTAGCATCTGTCGTTTTAGCACAGATATTTCTGGTTCTTAAAAAGAAACAATTTGAGAAAGTTCAATTGGTCGAAATGAATTTTTAGGCGCATAAAAGATTTGAATCTCTATCTTATGAATGATTAGATTAATGCAATTAATGTATAATAAATACAAAATGGCAACAATAAAGTAATACTTCTCCAGAATCCTTCGTTTTCCCCTTCCCTCTGTTCGAATATATTGTGAAGGATGAGGAGATATTAAATAAATATTTGCCTATTTTAATAATGAGTGATTCCGGAACAAACTTGGAGTTTTGGAGTTAATTCCCTAGTTATGCGCGATATTCAATATTAATCAATATTCATATGCATGTTATCTTTTCTCACCTTCATTTATCATATTCAAAACAAATAAACAAATAGAAGAAAGGAGAGAATCTAGTAATCTTGGCTTGCTATTTTCGCTTATTTTATAACTTATAAAAAAAACTTAATAAGTAAAGATAAAATCTTACCCTTCTTTGTGTTCAAAGAAAGGTAAGATCTTATCTTTATTTTTTAAGTTTTCACTTTTCTATCTCTTTTTTATCTCTTTTCAGAGTTTTGCTTAAATTTTTATAGTATTCCTTACATTGTCTATCTCTTATCATAATATAAGGCAGTTTTTTCGCTACAAGGAGGAACCTAAGCCGGAGTAAGAACCGTAAAAAAAAAAACCTATTAAAACAATAACGAGAATACCAGCTAAAATACCTATCAACCAAAGAGGGATCCTTCCGCCCATTTTTATTATTTCCTTTCACATTTTAAAAAAGTATTCATGAGGCATAAATAATAATACATAGAAATATTAGATCTCACCAAATTCAATTGGGTAAGAAAAAAGATTATTACTGTTCCTAATTGAAAAAGTAATTAGAGAATAGAACAGCAAGTACAAAAATAAGTAACAACCCCCAATAGAGGCTAGTACGATTCAATTCAACATTTTGTTCATTTGGGTTTGATTGTGTCATAAATAGCTCCGTGATTTAGTTTATAATAAAGTTTATCGCTGTATGAACTGCATTGCTGATATTGATCCCAAGAAAAAAACCGTAGGTACAGCTAGCCCGTGAACGGCCAACCATCTAACTGTAAAAATTGGATAGCTTCTATCTATAGTCATTAATACCTCCTAAAAAGATCGAGATCTAGTAAATTCATCGAGTTGCTCTAATGAATCGAAACGGCCAGTTACTAATGGAACCTCTTGCCGGCTTTCTGTGAAATACTCATTTGGCCGAGGACTCCCGAATACATCATAAGCTAAACCCGTACTGACAAATAACCAACCTGCAATGAATAGAGAAGGTATAGTAATGCTATGGATAACCCAGTATCGAATACTAGTAATAATGTCAGCAAAAGCGCGTTCTCCCGTATTCCCAGACATGCTAAGCTCCCTATATTATTCTAAAATCAAGGGTAAATTGATCCCATGAAAGAAAGAGATCAGGAAATGGAAAACTACTGATATTTTCTACAATCCTTGCTTGATTGTCAATATGATACCAAGGGTATATTTGAAGTATATTAAGTATAGCTAGCCTGCTTCTAACATAGCAATATAATTTTACTTAATATAGAAAAGGAGTAGGATCATTAATTAAATTACTACACAATTGGTATTTATTTTATAGGTGGGGATTTCATTTTTACTTTTTTTATAACAGAATATCTTTTTATTGTATATTCCTTCTATGTTTGTTGATAACATCATTATCAGATATTCAATACTAACTTTGTATCTATTTATTGAAACTATTTTTTCTACTCCTAAAGAATAAATTGAGGTAATTGCCTGACAAAAATACGTATCAATCATTGTTTTTTTTTATTGATTTCTTCCATGCTTACTATAATTAGTTATTTTGGTTTTTTATTAGTTTTGCTTATTTTCACCTCAGTCTTATTCATTGGGTTAAGCAGTATAGAACTTATTTGAAATAGAAAATAACCTCAATAGGAATTGAGATTCCAAGTCAATTTGAGGTACTATGTAGATTAGCTATTAACCCTTACCTATTCTTTTTCATAATAAAAAAAAATATGATTGAAGTTTTGTTATCCGGAATTGTGTTAGGTCTAATTCCTATAACTTTGGCTGGATTATTTGTAACTGCATATTTACAGTACCGACGCGGCGATAAATTGGATATTTGATTTAGAACCATATTATGAACGGGTCTCCTACTGATTCTGAGGGATCAGATTCCATTAGCTTTTTCAGTCTAAGTGACAAGAAGATCGATCAGAAAAAAGAAAAAAAACACAGGATCACGCTCTGTAGGACTTGAACCTACGACATCAGGTTTTGGAGACCTGCGTTCTACCAAACTGAACTAAGAGCGCTTTTTCTTCTTTTTTTTTTTCTTGAAAGAAAAGATTTTTTTATTTCGATGTTTCATTGAATTAAATAACTATCACTCGACTTTTTACTTTTTTTATGGAAGATTTAGGATAAAAAAAGGGTAGGGATGACAGGATTTGAACCTGCGACATTTTGTACCCAAAACAAACGCGCTACCAAGCTGCGCTACATCCCTTTTAATCGTGAGTATTTTTTATTCAATATTTTATATTAAAAATATTGAATTTTGTTTTCCACATTTATCTACCTTCGCACGTGAATAGACTGTATATACGGAAGATATAATGTAGAAGATGTCTATTTATTGACAGTACTTGATTACTTACTATTACATAGTTATTACTATCATATCATATTGTAAAAAAAAAAAGAATTTGTACCAAATACAAATATCTGTTTGCAGATAGTCGTAAACTACGGGTGTAGTTGACCATATGATATATCTATCATTCTTGAGAAGGAGAACTTACGAACAATGCAAGATATAAAAACATATCTTTCCACAGCGCCTGTGTTAGCTACTTTATGCTTGGTATTTTTATCCAGTTTATTAATTGAGATAAATCGTTTTTTCCCAGATGCTCTGACTTTTCCCTTTTTTTGACTTTCATTTTTTTCTTTTTGCTTTCCTGCGAACCCAAAATAAAAAAATGATGTTAGATTCATTTCCTTTTCTTATTGGATAAATAAAATTTTAGAAGGTGAGGGTGAAGTTAGGATTAAGATAAAAGTAAAAATATAGATCCAAAAGTTCCTCAAATAGTAAACTACTTGAAAATCTTAATTAAAGATTTTATTACGAGAATGAATTAAGTAATAAAATCTTTAATCATTTTTAAGACAACTTCTATCCCTTTCTCTTTCTTCTCTTTTTTTTCCAAATTGAAAAGAAGTAGATATAATACCAAAAGTAAGTTATATGGCCAAGGGTGGAAATGTAAGAATAACGATTACTTTAGAATGTACTAGTTGTACCCAAGACAGTGTTGAAAAAAAATCAACGGGTATTTCCAGATATACGACTCGAAAAAATCGCCGCAATACTCCTAATCGATTGGAATTAAAAAAATTTTGTCCTTCTTGTTACAAGCATACCATTCATGGAGAAATCAAAAAATAGATTGAATCTAACATTTCTGCCCAGAAATAGAAATATATATTGAAGATATTTATTTCTTTATCTTTGTATATATATTAACAAGTCACTGTCAATATTTCTTTTCGAAATATTTTGAAACAAAATAAATAGTATTTGAAAGGTTCATAAAACAAACTATGAATAAAATGAAGCCATCTTTTCGGAATACATATAAACCATATTCTCAAAATAGATCTAATAAGTTTAGAAATAGATCTAAATTGAGAAGTAGATATAAATTGAGAAGTAGATCTAAATTGAGAAGTAGATCTAAATTGAGAAGTAGATCTAAATTGAGAAGTAGATCTAAGTCATCTTTTCGAAATGCATCTAAGCGATTTTCTCCAAATCAGCATTCTTTTCGAAGACGTTTATCGCCAATTCAGCCTGGAGAGCAAATGGATTATAAAAATATTAGCTTAATTAGTCGATTTATTAGTGAGCAAGGAAAAATACTATCTCGTCGAAGGAATCGATTAACGTTGAAAAAACAACGCTTAATAGCTAGAGCTATTAAACAAGCTCGTATTCTATCTTTGATACCCTTTCTTTCTTTCAATTCAAAAGTAATTAGAGCTTAAGACTCCTCCATTTAATTCGAGCTGGGATATCTAACAAAGATAGTGCAGATTTTTTTCTCTTTCTATAAATAAAATGAAAAGAATTTCATTATCCAAGTCATTCCGAATTCATTTTCGTACTGTCTTTAGTTTCCCGGAGAATTTCCCCGGGAGATTGGGTGTTACTATTTCATAATACAGGAATATTTTTGAGCATCATAGAGAAGCAATTATTATTTAATACAGCTATTTGTGCAAGTGTTCTACGATTTGTAAGCAACTGCCTTTTGTATAAAAATTGTATAAATTTATTATAGGAGAATCCATTAGCACGGGATGCTGCATTAATCCGAGTAATCCACAAACGACGAAAATCTCTCTTCCGCTTAATTCTATCTCGGTGAGCGGAAACTAAAGCTCTCATTTTCTGTTGGTTAGCAGTCCTAAAAAGTTTTGAATGGGCTCCTCGAGAGCCTGATACAAATGCAAGAATCTTTTTTCGACGTTTTTTTGCGATATGCCCACGTTTAACTCTGGTCATTGAAGTTGATTCTTCATAGATGACTAATCTCTTTTTTGATCAATCATTTTTTAAGTAATATAAAACTGATTTTTCTAATGTATAAAATATACGACTCCAATGGCTTTTGCTACTCTAACCTTCCCAACCATAATTCCTTTCAGTTAGGCACCTTCCAAGTAGGCAGGGGATTGGACCTTGCATTTAAGTAATCAAAATAATATATATACATATATATTATTATTTTCTTTTTCTCTTATGGATTTCTTCGTTTCTATGGTTATTTCTCTAACGGTAAGGTCCTCTCTATACGCCGGAGCCCTAAGATATGAGATGAGTATTTGGTAACTTGTATATTTTACCATCTCTAGCTCTACTCTTCCCCCCCGAATTACAAAGACTCTAAAGATTTATAGATACAGTAACGACATCTGTTTGTGAGAGTTCGCAAGATAGCTGACCTTTTGTCCGTTCTCGCAGCAATATAAAACATAATCTTTATGTTTTTTAAAATTACTTTTTTTCCTCGCTCAATGGATTGATGACCATTCGCTACCAATGAGGAAGTGCTTTTCATCCTACGTAAAGGTGATTGGATTTGCATCAATTTAAACCATAAATTTCATTTTCCCCGGTACAAGGAAACTGATAGATCTGTACTTTTTCACAGAAGAAAACTATTGTTCAATTTCCTGGTCCGTTTCAGCTTCTGATCCAAACGAGTCGCACATACACCCTAGCGCATACTCCCTTCCGTTGAGGACATCCTCGAAGAGCAGGAGATTTTTTTCTTTTTCTTATCGGCTGTCTCGCATTTCTAATAAGTTGTTGAATAGTCGGCACTTTAATTCTATTTAGCGTTACTGGTTTAGACTATATCTAAACCATTATTAACTTCCGTATTGGATTCATACATACGTTTAATAGTAGCATCTTTAGTCAGAATGCTTTATTATGACATTAAGTTTTTTCTTATGTAGAACCGTACAGGTTATATATTACCATTAGAAACAACGAATAGAGTGGTCATATAAAATATTATGTCCTATCTAACAAACTAAAAATTATTCTTCTGTTGCAATCTAAGCAGCAAATGATGAACGTCTTTTTCTTCAATTAAAATGCGCAAGCAACAGAAAAAGACCCATAAATATTTCTTATTTTCTTTAAAAATAAAAAGAAAAAATGATAAAAGTGACTCGTTATATCAATAACGAGATTCTTTAAAAGCGCTTTTTCGGTGAGAAGAATGGGATGATAACAACGGGACCAATCCCGGACCTACCGACAGAACTCATAATGGAAAAAAAAAACCAAGGGTTTTTATTCTTCTCTTAGCAGATGAAGAAGATCTCGAAAATAATACTATGCTGTCCAATCCCAAAAAAAGAATATGAGATTGGACAGCTTTTTTTTCGCTTTAATAATAAAAAATTGATTTATTCAATATTTATTGTATTCAATATATTTGTCTATTTGTATTTAATAAATAGACAAATCAAATAATGAAGAATTATGTAAAGATTTTTCTATTTAATTTAATAATAGATAGAGAGTAGACAAAAAAAAATCATGAAGGATTATTATAACATCCAATTTGTCCTGTAAATTAGAATTTGTATAATACCTATACAGCTTCTTATTTCTTCGGAAGAAGAAGATGATATGTAGCTTTTTTGATGTATGTAAATAAGTAAGTAAGTAAGTATGTAAGTAAGTATGTAATGAGCTTGAGTTTAACGAACATTCCAAAAGTTCCATATCTGGGGGACGGGAAAGGAGAAGAAGGAGAAGAAGGAGAAGACTACCAAAACGAAGAAGAATACCAAAACGAAGAAGACTACCAAAACGAAGAAGAATACCAAAACGAAGAAGAATACCAAAACGAAGAAGAATACCAAAACGAAGAAGAATACCAAACCGAAGAAGAATACCAAAACCCAGAAGACTACCAAAACGAAGAAAACCCAAACCCAGAAGAAGAAAAACCAAACCCAGAAGAAAAAAAACCAGAAGAAGAAAACCTCCAAGAAGAGGAAATGTGGGTGGAATTATATTACAGACTCTTTTTTGGAAGATACCTTTTTTTAGGTAGAGCGCTAGAAAAACAACCTGCTGACCAAATAATGAAATGCATGATTTATTTAAATCAAGAAGATCAAACAAAAGACTTCATGTTTTTTATTTCCTGTCGAGGTGGAGGAATGCTACAGGGAGTAGCTGTTTATGATGTTATGCAATTCGTAACAGGGGAGGTATCTACAGCAGGCTTCGGGTTAAATGCTTCAATGGGAGCTTTCCTTCTACACGGGGGGGCGTTTACTAAACGAGTATTAAGCGAAAACGGTCGTATGATGATTCATCAACCTCATATGTCTCCTTATGATCGTCGTCGCCACGACGAATCCGGCTCCGATGCAGAGTTTATGAACCTATTGCGGACTTATATTTTGGAAACTTATATAAGAAGGACAAGGCAAGAACCCGAACTAATTGAAAGTCTCTTAGAAAGAGATATTTTTCTGGAACCAGGGGACGCAAAAGGTGTTTGTCTTATCGATGAAATAGGCGTAGAAGGAATGTCAAATCTATGGTCTTTTTATGGCAATTATGATGACCATAAAATGGGTTCTGGCAATGATGATATCTATGATCATATCTATCAAATTGGTCAGGACAATGATTATAGTGAGGATAACTATGAAATTGGTCATGATGATGACTATGAAATTGGTCATGATGATGACTATGAAATTGGTCATGATGATGACCATGAAATTGGTCATGACAATGATGAAAGTTTTCATCATCATCGTAAAGACCCCAAGGATCGTGAGTATCCTACTAGGCCTTCCTGGCCTGAGCAGCCTTTATCCCCTCAAAAGTTAGTTATGGGTTTCGGAGCAGAAGGATTTGAACCTACGACCTCCACCATCCCCAAGTGGCACGCTACCAAACTGCGCCATACTCCGTTATAATGACCAACATCGAAGTTGGGATAACTAGGCTATTTTTGTATTAGCAGTCTCGCAAACAAAGATAGTCGAATATAGGTCAGATAGAATATATTAGATATATGAGAAAAAAAGCCGCCATGGTGAAATTGGTAGACACGCTGTTCTTAGGCAGCAGCGCTAGAGCATCTCGGTTCGAATCCGAGTGGCGGCATTATTGTTTAATAAGATACTATAGTTTAGTATCCCTTCCATATCTAATATCTATAGATATCTATTATATATGGAGTACCTATATTTATATATGGAGTACCTATATAATAAATGACTATCATTGTTCGATCTATGTCAATATGATTTATTACATATCAATCGATTTTATCTTTTTCTTACGAAACGAATCCTATATTAAAAAATAAATGGGTTTATTATGATATTTATAACTCTAGAACATATATCAGCTCATGTCTCTTTTTCTCTTACTTTTGTGATTACTCTTATTTATTCGGGAACCTTAATTTATAAAAGTGAAAAACTAAGTAATTCAGGAGGAAAGGGCATGATAGTGACGTGTATTTGTATAACGGGAGTATTAGTTTCCCGTTCGCTCTATTCGGGGCATTTACCGTTAAGTAATTTGTATGAGTCATTCATGTTCCTTTCATGGACTTCCTCCATGATTCATATAGTTATACAAATACGGGGCCAGTATGCTTGGTGGTTAGGTGCAATCACCGCGCCAAGTGCTATGTTAACTCATGGTTTTGCTACTTTAGGTCTTCCGGATAAAATGCAAGAATCTGCAATGTTAGTACCTGCTTTACAATCTCATTGGTTAATGATGCATGTAAGTATGATATTGCTCAGTTATGCAACTCTTTTATGTGGATCCCTATCATCCATATCTTTATTGGTCATTGCGTCCCAAATAAATCAAAAGATTTTTCTTAATGTGAAAAATTCTTTTTTCTTCAATAAAAATTGGTATTCACACGACCAAGAAAAAAAAGAATTGAAACAGACTTTTTACCTTTCACTTAGAAATTCTCGTAAATGGGTGTTTACTAACCAATTAGATCAATTAAGTTATCGTACTATTGGTCTAGGATTTTCTCTTTTAACTATAGGTATACTTTCCGGGGCAGTATGGGCCAACGAAGCATGGGGATCTTATTGGAGCTGGGATCCAAAAGAAACTTGGGCATTAATAACTTGGATTCTATTTGCAATATATTTACATACTAGAATAAACAGGGGTTGGAAAGGACAAAAACCGGCGATTGTTGCTTCTGTAGGATTTATTATAGTTTGGACATGTTATTTAGGCGTTGATTTATTGGGAATAGGCTTACATAGCTATGGCTGGTTGCTTTAGTAAGTTACTAAAGCAACCAGCCATATAACTGATTTTTACCTTCTTGAAGACTTCCAATATTCAACTATACGACGACATATCGCATAAAGTTCATATGCCTCTAAAGCATTTTTAATCAAAGAAAATAACTTCGTCCAACGACTGAAACGTCTAGGTTTTTCTAGCTTAACTAATAGCCCGTCTATTATATCTCTTAGGAAACTTAGAAAATTGACGAGTTTCACTCTAATTTCATTTATAAGGTTTGTTAGAAACCTCATAAAGTTGATACGTTGAGTTTCCAACTTATTTATGAGCGGATCTATCAATTTTATCAGTTTCTTTTTAAGCGTATTTAGAAATCTTTTCAATTTAAGTTTAAGTTTAGAAAAAAGTTCTCTCATTGATTTGATAATAAAATCTTTAAGCGAACTTATCCGTTTGATAAGAAAAGCTCTAAGTTTAGAAAAAAGTTCTCTCATTGATTTGATAATAAAATCTTTAAGCGAACTTATCCGTTTGATAAGAAAAGCTCTAAGTTTAGACAAAAGTGAACCTATCCATCCCCTAATAGAATCTCTAAGCGAACTTATTATTTTTCTGAGTATCGTAAGAAGCTCATTGTACGGGGAGGGGTCAGAAGGAAGGGACGAACTTATGCTGCAAAAAGAGTCTTCTTTTTTATGCTTTACTTCATTTAGAGCTTCGTTTTGTCCAGCAACCGGCGACTGTTTCGTACCCAATAAACTTTTGGCATGATTTCCAAATTTTTGAACAATCTCTCTTATCGAAATAAAACTGTGCTTTAGCCTTAGAAAATACAAATTATTTTGAATATGTTCCCAATGATCTATTTTAGGATACATGCGTACCCTCAACATAGCAGATCGACTACCATTATTGGTATTCCACCAAAATCTATTCATGCAAATAAGATCTTCGAATCGATAACGAGGCCAAAGAAAACGTCTTATCTTTTGCCTTGTATCTACGATCAGATGTTCGTTTTTTTTCATTAGACCTTGGTCATTTGGTATCTCTTGACTACTTAATCTTACACCCTCATCCAAATGGTTTTCCAGATTCAAAAGATTCAAAATTCGAAATTCTCTGCGACGTCTTGGAAGAAAAAGATCTTCGAAAATGAAAGAACTTGAAATCTTTTCATTTATTCTTCGTCGTTGAGATCTATCAAAAAGATTGACATTAATCTTTTTCTTCTTTAGTTTGAATAAAAGACTTGCAATTTTATATACAAAGAATCGGTCATCAAAGTACCCCGGTACAAGTGGAATAGATCTTCGGGCTGCCTCGCAAAAAATTCTACGTATATCATTATGTTTCGGGAAGACACTTTTGAGATACAATACAGTATCCAAGAATTCCAAGTCAAGATCTCCGTTTTCGGCATATGGAAAAACTAAGTTAGCTACCGCAGTTTCGCTGCCTAATTTTTTCTTATCAAAAAAACGAGCCGCATGTCTGAACTTGGAAACCCAAGGAGTTAGCGGCAGTTTTTCGAGCTCGAATTTCATTCTCCAAGTATAAATATTTTTGGCCATTTCCCGATAGGCTAATTTTTCTTTTTCTAATTGTGGTTCCACTACTTCTTCTCCCCTAAGTTTCATCTCCTCCTTTAACTCTTCCTTCCTTGCAAGGCGTTTTGCCTCCCGTTGGAAGCGTTTCTGTTCTTTCAGATATTCAGTTTTGGCAGTTCTGAAATCTATCTCTTGTTCATCGGCTTTCTTGGGTTTGGTCTTGGTTTTGGAAGGTTTGTCTACTTCGTATGTCTCATCCAATTTTGATTTAACCCAGTCCCATGCTTTCTTATCACCCTGTGACGCTTTCTTAGCATCTTGTCTCAAAAAAATCTCCTTTATTGCTATTCGGACTTCTTCTTTTTCTCTATTGATTTTATCAATATTTATTTTTGGATGATAAATATCACAGAAGTCTCGAACTAGAAAATCTCTCGATTTTTTTGATCTTTTCGAATTCGAAGATTTACGTTTCCGACTTAATGCCATCAATTTACGTCTCCTCTCTTCTCTTTTTTTCTCTTTTTCTTTTTGGGCAGCTATTTTTGCTAGTTGTCTAGCTCTCTGTTCCTTGAGAAGTCTTTTCTTTGATTCCCGCCTTCTTTGCTTCTTATTTATTTCATCTTCTACTTTGAATGCGCTTGTCAATCTATCGACTTCTTCTGGAGAAGTGGCCGCCTCTAATTTTTTGCGTCGTGTTTCTCTTATTTGAAGTCTCTCCTCTTTTCGTTTTCTTCGGGCCTCCTTAATTTCTTGTTCAGCCGCGGCTTTTCTTTGCCTTTCCTCTTCTTTCTTTCGAAGACTTTCTATAACGAAAGCATCAACATCAAAATCTTTTGGTATTTGGATTTCTCGAAATTTCCACATTTGTTTAATCTGTCTTCTTATGATATTCGGAGGAAAAACGTCACCAAGTTTGTTTGCATTTTTGATTTTTTTTCTAATATCTGGGAACAACCAGAATTGGAATTTGTAATATCGACTTTTCTTGTAATAGTTTTTTTTAGTTGCCGCGCAAAATTTATCGACAGTCATCTTTTTCTTTTTGGGTTTGGAAGAATCACAATTCTTTTTTTTCTTTTTGGAAGAAAAAAACTTTTTCCAAGAAGAATCATTTTTCTTCTTCTTCCTCTTCTTCTTCTTCTTGCAAAAACCGGGATTTTGAAAATTAGTAATAGCTTGATAATCCGGTTCCGGTATATATTGAATTGCGGGTCCATGATTATTCTCTTTCATATGATCCAGATAACTATATGCCAAAATATCATATCTGTGACGTTTGATCCGGTTCTTGAGTCGTGCCATAAAAGTGGCAAAGCGCTTCTCTCCCAAAAACGATGCAAATTCAGTCCATCCCAACCGGTTGCCAATAACATGTTTACGTTTTTTATTTCTGTGTGGAGCTATTCTGTAGCCAGCACACCATTTTAACCATTGCTTCCAATGGTTAATCGTTAACTCTCCAGGATGCTTGCAATCCAATATTCCTTGTGAGTCCAAAAATTCTTTCACATTTTTTTTTATAAAAGGAGACGATGCTCTTGATTCTATCAGATCTTTGACATACACTCCTTTCATATTTCTTATTTCTTTCCATATTTGATGAAAAACGTACGCTTGGGAAATTTCTTTTCCTTGGCATTTGGATTCGACGTTTTTGCTAATTGGATGATTGCTATTGAATATTTTTTTAATTGTTTCAAAACTTCTACTCAATTGCATGCAAAATTCCAAATTTGACTCGATCATATTGAACATACTTATTTTGAGATCAATAAGTAGCAATTTCACCCTAAAATGAATAACTTTCATAAAAAACGGCAATTTCTTCCTGATGAAGCGAAGACTTTTCTTTTGTAAACACGAACGCCAAATTTTGATTTGAATCCACTCTTTTTTCAATTTGGATTTTATGTTAGGAGAAGGTTGATCCATTCTCTGTTTAAAATCAGCTTTCAATTTATTATAAATATCTAGATTGGAGCGATACTCTTCATTCATTTGGTTGATTCGATCATTCATTGTGATTGTCCAATCATCTGGATCTGGAAGATCCAAATTTTGTTCCATCTGAATTGAAAATGGTTCATCTTCATCTTCTACTATTTCTAAAGAAAATTGAATATTAGACGTAGGCCTAGTCCGAATAGTTTTTATTTCTTTCCTAGTATCTAGGTTGATTTTTGGCTCAAACTTTTCCTTTATCGTCTTTTGTATTTCATCTTTTTTATTTATCGTCTTTTTTATTTCATTTATCAATTTTTGTATTTCATCTTTTTTATTTATCGTCTTTTTTATTTCATTTATCAATTCGCGGATAGGTTCGATAATAGGTTTTGCCCGATCGGACGTATAATTCCAAATGCATTCGCCAATAGGTTCCCAAAAAGAAGGTACGTTTGGTGGATTACCAAAAGGTGATTCAATTTCTGTACCATAGATAGTTAAGTATCCTGTTGTCTTTTTTTCAGTGTCAGCAGAATTAGGTTCATACCAAGGTTTTAAGCGAAAAGGATATACAATCTTGATTTGAATACCTTCTTTGATGTAATCTTTTAGGAACTTTTTCGGGACATCCGGGTCCGTCAATTCATATCCATCATAATTACATTTGAGATATGATTCCTTTTCCATGTTTTTCCAATCTTGCTCCCATTCGGGAACTTGAAACAGTAAAGTACGACCAATATTTTTAGCCATTATCAAAGTAGGCAAATACAATCGTTTCCTTAAATACGTATGAGTAAACAAGAGAGCAGCTCTGACATAGTGAATCACTTCCCCGTCGAAGGTTTGCTGTGTTCGGCGGCGACGATCTTCTTTTCGTCTTTCGCGTCTTTCCAAAAATTGTTCGCGAATTCTTAAGGATCTCGGAGTTATCCTTTTTTTTTCGTCCTTCTTAGGCACAGGTTTGTGATGTGATGACTTTTGAGTCATTGATTTTAGTCTCCCGAAAAGAATCGACTCTGGTCTCGGTATCCAATGGTTGATTGCTGAAACTTTTCGTCGTTGAAAACGGACAGCTCCTTTTACCAAATCTCGACGAAAATCTCCTTCATAAGGATAACTAAAGACGTATATATCTTTGGATACAAGATCCTCTTCTTCATCCCCCCCATTGTCCGCTTCTTCTTTTTCAAGAGTTTCTTCTTCTTCAAGAGCTTTTTCTTTTAAAGGTTTAAACAACCCTTTTTTTGGTGTTTCTAAGGCCTCATTCTTATTTCGTTCTTCCTCCTCTTCTTTCTTCTGTTCTTGCGATTCCTCGAGCTTCTCAAAGGGCTTTATAATTATTAACTGCCGAGCTTTTTTTGGGCGAACTTCGAGACAATCTTTGACAACTATAGGGTCGTGAACTCCAGATAATAGGGTAGAGGGCAATTTAGGAACAACAAACCTGTTAAAATCTCGGATTCGAGGTTCGTAATCATCAAGACGGGTTTTTTCCTGTTCTATTAATTTGCTATAAAGAACATAAAGTTCATGAAAATCTGCGAAATCCCTCATATCTTGCTCAGATTGTTCTTTTTCAAAGAAATATTCATCAAGATGAATATTTGATTTATCGCTCTTATGTTCTTTATCCTTAGTATGTTCCTTATTAGAAGAAGGCGGATCCTCTTCTAAAATATCTCCATCCTTCAGAATATCCTTCTCTGATATTTCAATATCCATAGATAATCGATAGTTTGATAATTCGTCCGAATTAATAAAAAAAAGTCGCTCATAAAGCAAAGCCTGCTCGGTAGGAAGAACACTAAGAAGCAATTCCCATTTGGTACCCGTAGTTTCAAGAAAAATATGCAACAAATAATTTGTTAACAATTTTTTCTCACAAGAAGCAATGTCTTTTTCTATTCTTTCCTTTAAAGGCGCCGGGACCAATGTGTTGAAAACATATTCTAATGAAGAGAAATTTTGAGGATAAATTTTATCATATTTCTTCTTTAAGTCCTCCAAAGTAGATTCATCTAACCATTTTCTTCTGTTCTGTTCTTCTAATAAGACCATACGAATTTTATCTATCCACCATTTTGAAATAAGTTTGATTCGCGGTTGAACGATTCTTTCTTTATTTTCTGGTCGAATTAAAGAAAATCGAAGAAGTCGGTTGGTAGAATCATCATTCTTATTGGTAGAATCATGGTTCTTAGTGGTAAAATCCTGGTTCTTAGATTCTGACAGTTTCTCTTTTTGCTCTTTCAAGTATTCCTCCGAATGAAGCATCCAAGGCGACTTAAATTTAAATTGATTCATTGACCCACGGAATGGCCCGCTAAGTAAAGGATCATCAACTTCTGAAAGACGCTTTTTATCTTTTGTTTTTTTAAATCTGATTCTCTTTTCAAGAATTTTGACAATAGGAGATCCATTGCTTAGAGATCTCACCCTATTTTCAAGCTCTTCGCCTAAAGAAGTTTTCCTCTCCCATTTTTTTTCTATCCATTCATCAAGGTGATCCTGATTTGAATCAAGACTTTGATCACCCAAGTTTGCCATTTTTGCAAAAAAAGAGATACTTGGCGGAGCTGTGAAAGAAATTTTTTGATGGCCATCACTGAGACAAACATCAAAGAAATATTCAGCAACTTGGCTCCTCACAGGGCCACGCAGAATATAATCTCCTATACTCACGTATCGAAGGGGGTCGTTAAACCGATTAGAATCCAACACTATTAATGGCCACCTTTTGATTATAAAAGGTAATATTTTTTCTTTGTCAGCATGCAATATCAATTGATCAGATAAAAATTTAACTAGCGTTCTAAAAGAAGAAGGCAAAGGAATGGACGGCTTATTAACATTCTCCTCATTTTTTTTAATATGAATAGGAGTCTTAGGCTTGTGCGTCTTAGGCTTGTGCTTCTTATGTTTTTTTTTCTTGTTAGATGTCTTTAGCTTACTCCTAAAAGAGTTTTTCTTATCAGATAACTCTAATGATAGTTCTTCAAGTTCTTCTCGAGGACCGTGAATGAACGTCCTTGAATCATTCCACTTAGTAGCAATGAGAGAAGGATTCCTCCCGCAGCATGCCAGCATGGCATAGCCGAAGAAAATAATTTGAAAACTGAAGGCGAAAAATTCTCCCTTTCTATCCTTTTTTAAGGGAACATCATTTTCCACCCGTGAACAAAAAATTTTCGTCATTTTGACAAAAAGAATTTGTCCGCTCAACCATCCGGCTGCGGTACTCAGCAGAAATAAAAAGTTTCCGCTATATCTGAATAGCATCAGATTGATTAATCGGGTATAGATAGATTTACCGAAAAGGGCGGGGTTTAGCAGTTGTAAAGCGACTCCAATAAAGAATTCTACTGCCGGATTTTGAAGCCAAGGGTGTCTCCGAATCAAAGTTCTTTGAAAAATAACAAAAAATAAAACGGGAACAAGCATGGTTGTCATCAAATGGGGTTTCCAAATACTCGCATAAATAGGCGCTACGTATATGGATGAGAAGACCACCAGTTGTGCCACAAAAGAACCACTAAGAATCAAATTCCCTGCAGGAACAATTTTTCTGTTGTCGATGACTTTGTTTTGAATTAACAAAGATCGAATAAAATACATCTGGGCCGGGCCAATTGGCAATGTTGCTAAAAAACCATAATAAACTCCAAATAATAGAATCGGTGTGGATCTTTCAACCCACGGTATGATGTAATGAAACATAGTTTCTTTTCCTCCTGCCCTTAGGCTATATTAGTTATTGATAATTAATAGAATAGAAAATGGAATAGAACTTTTTTTTTATTCATTCATGAGACTATGATTTTAACGTTATTAACATAACATTCGGATCATTTTTTTATTTAATATGACAATTTTTCTATAGAATTAGATTACTAACCTATTTCTATTCCATGGAATATTTAGAAACTGTCTTAGATAGATCATTAGATAACACTCCAAATCTATATACAGAGATTAACGACAACATCGAGTCTACTCCCTAACTGTATTACATAGATCAATATATTACCATAGATCATTTTTTGTATATGATAGCACTATAAGTATATGGTTACTTATCTCATATATGTGTCCTACCTGCCGAATCTTCTTCTATAAGTATATCATTACTTTACTAAGTATTATAAGTATATCATTACTTTACTAAGTATTATAAGTATATCATTACTTTACTAAGTATTATAAGTATATTCATTACTTTAACTGAGTATTATAAGTAACATTACTTTACTAAGTATTATAAGTATATCATTACTTTACTAAGTGTTATAAGTATATCATTACTTATCTTATATATGTGTCCTACCTGCCGAATCTCCTTAATTAAGGGCTATTGGGATCTAATCACGGTTATTCTAAATATTATGTTATGTTAATCAAGATATCCAAAATTGACTATTGACTTATTAATAGAAAATAAAACATATTTCTAAAGGTGCCGTTCAACCATTTCATTTAATAAGCTAAACAGAATATTCTATCCGATCCACTTTCTCTTCCACTATTGAACTAAACTCACTCTATTATATGACAAAACAATTAGATTGTCAAATATTCGATGAAATAGAATCAGCTTCTTGAATGCCTTGATGGTGGAATGGTAGACACGCGACACTCAAAATGTCGTGCTAAACAGCGTGGAGGTTCGAGTCCTCTTCAAGGCATACATATTAAATATTTCATTTAATAGTTATATTAGACATTATAATTAATGGCAATTGAATGAGTAATTCAATTGCCATTGTTCAAAAAATCAAGTCGAATTGATCGATAGTACTACTATTAAACTATATCAATTCGATTTTATTTTTTGGAAAAGTTTTAAAGACAAAATTCGGACCGATCAAATTTGAACAAAATGAATGAAAGATCTAGGCTTTTTTATTTGTTATTTAATCCTTCCGCCAATAAACAATCAATGGCATTCGTAGAAAGCCATTTTGTTTTTAATAATGTATCGATCATTTGTTTAAATAACATTCTATTAGAGAAGAATAAATTTGATAAATATTCATAACTTTCGGATAGAGTTTTATAAGTAAGAGATTCATTAGATAATAAATCTATATTTTCCCTTTCTCCCTTGAGCAAACGTTGTTTAAATTTATCATCCCGTGTTTTTTCACGGAACCAACGTTCACTTATCACCGATTGGGGATAAGGTAATACACGTTTCAATCGGGTACCAATTTCTTGAAAGCGTTTGAAATTTTCAAAATTTTCTTTTTCTTCCATTTTAATATTAAGAGGTAAATCGTCATCATTAGTCTGAATTTTGATTCCTAGGGCTATTTTTCTCACCTTTTTACGCTTTAGAATAGACTTTAACGTTTTTTTAATACTGATATTTAGCTCTCTTGTTGAAGAATAAGTAAGATAAATGCTCTTCACAAGTTCTTTAGAAGCAAAAAGTTCTCTTCGTTCAAAAGAAGAGCGCTTATTTAAAAAGCGAATACTCACGGGATCCCAAAGAAATCGACGAGCTAGACAGATTACTGGTGTATTTAAAGGTTTATACTCCATTGCATACTCTTCTGTGTCAAATTGATATATTCCCATCCTTTGAAACTTTTTGTATAGTAATTTTGCTTCCCAGAAAGCAGCTGTCTTTCTTTCTATAATATCGTCCTTCCCAGCATAAAGAGGCCGGAAGTCGGGGCCAGACATTAGAAATTTCTTCCAATATAAGCTAGAAAGACGGGTCGGTCTTTCTTGAAACCCTCCAAACAGGTGAAGATAATCCAATAATGGATTTTCTATTGTTATATCTTTTATATGCTCAAATCGATTGCTGCGAATAAAACTAAAACGCCAGGTCCTAGAATCACAAACTATAGGAGTTTCGTCCTCTTCTCCGTAGGAATTTCTTAATTCTTTAGATAAAACGATTTTATCTAGTATAGAAGATAATCCTTTTTGCATCATATCTTTTTTGAACTGAGGAGCAATTGTTATGTAATCAGAATTGCCCCGATATATTGCCAACGATGGAAATTCTTCCAGAAGACCCTGTAAGAGACTCGAAGCTAGAATGAAATCATTTTCAATGAAAGGATCAAAAGGATTATTCCAATTCTCTCTATTTGATTCCGATAAAAACCAACAATCTTGCGCTACTGATCCGGCCAAGCAACCCAAAATATGATAGAATACGGTGAACTCTTTCGCAACTGTTCCGGCAATTGAAGGTTCTAAATACCATTGATGCAAATAGTTTGCCCTTCGACCCTCGAAATCTAGATTAAGCCTTAGAGAATTTTTTAAATACGTTAGTTTATTCTGTATAATGGCTTTTCCTATCTTATAAGGAAGTCCTTGAAAAAATTCACTGAACTTCAGATTATAATTACAAGGACCCCAATTTGATCTATACAAAGCTACTCCAATTATATCATTGTCTATAGCTGAAGTATTTTGGCTCATGCTAATTAGAAATATTTCATCAGCAAGTTTTGCTAGATCTTGCGTAGTAAAGCCTTTGGTAGTTAACCCAAATTCATCATAGCAGTTCCATTCTTTTTTCAAGTAGAGCCCTTTGTTACGTAAAAGCAAAGGAAATTCTTTTTCTCGATATGGGGCAGGCAACTTTTTAGTATTGATAAATGTATCGAATCTTCGTTTACTACGAGGAGGACTTATTAGAACTGGATCAATTTTTTTTGGAATATCAGTTGAGGCAATAACAACAATATTTTGTTTGATGGTGGTTTCTTTTTCACCATCAATCGGATTATATGGATCCCCAAGGAGTTCTACCAATAATGCAATAAGATAAAAGTAATCATTCAGTTCATGAATGCTTGGAATCCATATGACGCAAGGAGACATCAATTTTGCCAATTTGAGTGCAAATACGAATTGGATTACTCTTCTCGCAAAATACTCTGGAGGGTTAGGATTCAAAAATCGATCATACAAAACCTTATGAGGTTTTTTATCATAGTACTCCTTCTCAGCTACGTCTTTTGGCCTGCCTGACCAGCCGAGAGACCTGAGGATATTTTCATGCTCAAGGTATGATTGTTTAGCTGAAGATGTATACTCGGGTTCATAGCGAGACAGAAGTTTTTGCTGCCTCAAAAAACTTTTAGGAGATATTCTTATTAAAGGTAAATAAGAATCTGCTGCTAAATTTTTAGCCAAGTAGGATCGTCCAGTTTCCTTAGGCCCTATCAATAAAATTCGATTCGAAAAGGACGGTACTGGGTAGAGTGGGTAAAATCTAACGTGGTCATATAAGAATGAGCGAATTGGGATGGAAGTCATCTTCTGATAAAAAGCAGCGAAGATCGGTATTTCTGCTAAAAACAATGAATTTAATTCGGAATTCATTAAGCCTATTCTATGAGTTAGGCCTCTCTGAATAAATTCAGCTAAATATCGAAAGTAAAGAAGTCCTGGCTGTTCTTTTTTTTCAAATTCATGAAATAAACCAATAGGGGGGGTTAATTTCGATTCAAATTGAGAGATTCTTTCTTGTAGTAAAAACAATCGATTTTCTCTCAAAAGAAAGTCATCCACTTCAAATTCGTACAAAATTGTTTTTATAAGTGAGTGATATTTCCGGCATTCTCGAAAACGCCGCCGCAACCATTTAATATTTTTGACATACCAAATTTTCAATAGTAGCGATAATCCTATATCATCAGGATCCGAGTCCAGCTCGATATAGTCCACAAATGTAAGCCAAGAACCATACCAATTGAAATTAGAAAAATTTCTAAGCCTTTTATAAGATCTAATCATTTCTCCTACTCTCTCAAAGCAGTAGGAATTATACTGCAAAACTCTGATGAGATAGAAGTTCCTATAGAACTTAATCAACAATAAAGGAATTATGGAGGAAATATAAAATAAAAACCCAATGAAGATATAAAGAAAAATATCATATTCCCGAACATTCTGTATATATTCCCATACATCAAATGATATTGATAGATCCTTTCCCTGAAGTACTTGTCTAAATACTTCGTCATTTGTTTCTTGCAATATTTTGTCAATATTCCAGCGGGATAACATAAGATTGAATATAGGGAGAATTTGATCATTCAATATCGGGAGAATTTTATTATTTAATATAGGGAGAATTTGATCATTTAATATTATGAGAATTTGATCATTCAATATTGTGATAATTTGATCAATTTTATCTCTAAATTCACACTTTAGAACTTTCCAAAATTGATGATAAAGTGCCCACAAAATATTCAAATTGTGATTCCAATTTTGCCTAATATTGCCCGGGATTGATACCAACTGATTAATATTAATTATTGGTATTTCTATTTCCGAAAAAAGAGTAAAAAACAGATTTTTAGTATATTTCCACCCTGTGGAAGTAAAAAACCACAACCATGACTTATGTGTTTGAAACAAACCCCATTTCTCAAAAAGAATATTTCTTTTTATTTGATCAAAAAGAATATTTATTTGATTTTGATTAAAAGAAATTATTCCAAAACACTTTAGTTTTGAAAATACTAACTTTAGTTTTTCTTTGTCAAAAAAGTCACCTATGGATTTGAATTCCATAAACTCACCTATGGCTTCGTCTTCCATAAAGTCACCTATAGTTTTGTCTTCTATTATATCTGAACTATATTTTGCTTTTTCTGCAAATTGATTCATTCGCAAAGATATTTCGGACAATAGATCATCTTGATAAGATTGAGTTTGAATAAGATCTATGTTTGAACTAAAACTATTTTGAGAATACTGGCTAGAGGTCTTTTCTTCTAAATCTGAACTATTTAAAAAAGGATAGCAAGAGTTTTTGTCAAAATTGACAATTTGTAGGCTTATTAAAGGAGTTTTAGAAATATCTTCAATCGAGAAATTTATATTTCTACGAATAATAGAATTCAATTTATCAAAGAAATTAGACGATTTATGCAAATCATGAATTAGCACTTTGTCACATAAATATTTATCCAATAATATATTGACTTGTGACTTTATGAGTGAGATAGTTTCTTTCTCTGAGTACACAGCTCTCATTTCGTTAATAGACGAAGAAACCAGATTGTTAGGAATCTGAACTAAATTTAATAATTGTCCATATGTTACATTCTTATTTTTGATATGAATCCTTCCCATGTAAGAAGCCAATCTTTTTTTATAAAAAAGGCGAGGACGGTGTAAATAATCTAAAAATTCAAAGGTATTTGCTTTGTGAAAAGAAGCTCTCAATGAATTTTGATTAGAGAGTTTTAAAGGATTAAACCAATTGTCTTGATTATCAAATATTTCCGAAAGACCCGCGTTATTAAATAGTTCCAATAATTCCATGTAATTTTTTCCATTATCAAAGACGTCAATAATAAATTCAATTATCGGTTTTTTCTCATTTAATGTTTGTTTGGATTCAAGATTAGGAATTGATTTAGATTTTGTGCCATTTTCATTAAGCTTGTCCCAAACATTTTCATTAACCTTGGCCCAGAGAATCTTCGAACGATTCATATTCTCCGAGATAAACTTATTAATTCCAGTATAATGAAATTCATTGGGATCCCCAAACCAACCCCAATGTTGAATAGTCGATAATTCAATTGGATCTAACACTCTCTTTTTTAAATTGTTTTGTTTGGAAATGGACAAGAGATATTCTAATCTTTGTTGAAAGTATTCGATCTTTTTGGATAATACAAAAGTGTTTAAAAAATTTGGATTTCTAATCTGAACAGGTCGAAAAATAGGGCGATCCAAACATTCTTTCTGACACATTATCCAACTTGATGAATGCTGGTTAATTGCATCTTGCGTTACATTATTCAAATTGCGACTTAATGTTTTGAGAAAATAGATGAATTCCAAATAGTATTTATTCTTATTCAATACTTTCTGTAATTCTAAATAGTCTCTTTGTAATTCCATATAGTATTTATGGAATTCCACATAGAAATATCCAAAATAATTATGTAATTCCAAATAGTATTCATCCAATACTTTTTGTGATTCCAATTTATTCTTATTCACTACTTTCTGTAACTCCAAAGAGTATTTATGGAATACCAAATAGTATTCATCCAATACTTTTTGTGATTCCAATTTATTCTTATTCACTACTTTCTGTAACTCCAAAGAGTATTTATGGAATACCAAAGAGTATTTAGTCAATAATTCCAAATAGTATTCATGAAATACCAAAGAGTATTTATGGAATGCCTTATCTAATTCTAAATAGTATTTATTCAATACTTTCTGTAATTCCAAATAGTATTCATGAAATACCAAAGAGTATTTATGGAATGCCTTATCTAATTCTAAATAGTATTTATTCAATACTTTCTGTAATTCCAAATAGTATTTATTCTTATTCAATACTTTCTGTAATTCCAAAGAGTATTTTTGTAATTTCAAATAGTATTTATTCTTATTCAATACTTTCTGTAATTCCAAAGAGTATTTTTGTAATTTCAAATAGTATTTATTCGTATTCAATACTTTCTGTAATTCCAAAGAGTATTTTTGTAATTTCAAATAGTATTTATTCGTATTCAATACTTTCTGTAATTCCAAAGAGTATTTATTCTTATTCAATACTTTCTGTAATTCCAAATAGTATCTTTGTAATTCCATATAGTATTTATGGTATTCCATATAGTATTTATGGTATTCCAAAAAATAATACTTCTGGAACGATTCTAAATCCTTTAATACAAAATCTTTTAAGAAATATTCATTCAAATCAGATTTTGATACAACAGGTGCCAATACGTTCTTCAAGAAATCGAATCTCATAAATGCTTTTTCAATTTCAACATGCTCGTTAGCTTGAATCTTGTATCTACTCAATATTTTATTAAATATTAGTTGTTTAGTGTTATCATCTTCTGATGTTTTCTTTTTTTCAAAAATATTGAGTACCCGAAGGAAAGAATCATGCGTTAATTCATCTCTGGAATTGAAGAAGTAATTGAAGGACTTCAATAGAGTCTGGTTGAATAAATGTAATTCGTTCACACGATCATCGATATCTAGGTCAATTTCATCATTAGGGTAATAGAGATTAGGCTTAGTTATTGATAGAGTAAATTGGTCTGTTATTTTAAGAACAAATTTTTTGAATTGGAAATCATCGTTTAATGCTAATTGTTCTTTATTTTGATCACAGGATGAGGGAGATCTTGAAGATAAATTCGATTTCATAAATCGAATACAATTGAATTGGTTTATATAGTCTTTTCTTATGTTCCATTCGCGATCTGGTAAAATATCATAATTGACAGAAGGATTTTGAATCAATTTTTTAACCTTCCATAGATCAACAATTCTATTCTTTTCTAATCCCCTGAAATATTCAAAAGCATCTTGTCGCCCTTTCAACAATTTGAATTTTTCACTCGGTTTATTGCTATAATTAATACTTATACATGATTCATCTATTAACAAAGGATCAAACAACGTTTGAAAAACTTCCGTCTCTGAAAAGGGAAAAGATTCTCTTGCTTGATCTGATTCTTCTTGTAATATTTTTTCTTGTTCAAAATACTTCAATTTTGCTTTTTGATTTGTCTCCTTATGGAGTTTCCTTTGTCTTCGTAGATTTTCTCTGCAGCTTTCGACTTCTTCAATTTTTCGTTTTCTTCGCGTATTTATGACTTCTTCTGGTTCTGAAGAACGAGCAAATTCTTCTTCTGCTTGAACTAGTCCAACTTCTAGTTGTTCGAGTCTGTTTTCTACTTCCTCAAGAATTTTGTTTCGCTCAAGATAAAGTAATGACTCCTGCCATTCATAAAGGTTTTCAGGTTCTGTTTCAGATTTCCAATATTCTGGAATTGAATTAAAAGATGAATCAATCTCCCATTCGATGCCATTAGATTCCTTCTCCAAAAGGCTTTCCCAACTTGTTGTTTCTTGCTTCTCTGATATTCTATCATTTTTCTGATTCAGATTTGTTTTAGAACTGGATAAAATCCAAACATGTTCTTTTGGATTGAGCAAGCAACGTTGATATCTCCTTCGGACTTTTCGCGAAAAAATAAAACGATGCGGAACGAGCAACAAATTTTCCTTTCTAGCTCTAGCTCCAAAATGTTGTACAGCCGGAACCGGAAATATCTTCATCAAATTATATTTTGATGATTTGTTTCTTTCAATTAATCGAATATTCAAAAAATAGAAAAGTAATGGTAATGCTATTATCATTACAGCTTTTATTACTTGACCTTTTAAGATAAATATACGTATATCCCGTATAAGTAATGTACTAAGAATCCGAAAATCAAAAAGCTTAACAACACTTTCTCGACCAGAAAATATTTGACTTAGCAATCTCACCAAATTGGATTCGTTCCATGGAACGAATATATCCATCATGTAATCTTTAAATTTCGACTGAACGCTAAAGAACCAAACTATTTCTCGGTTTTTTCCGATAGGGTCCGTAGACCACGAATTTTCATGTTTTCCCATATATTATTTTTTATTATTTTGTAAGATAATATAGTGTAATTATTACTTATTAAATTGAATTATAATAAGAAAGAGGTAGTCAGTGCAAGTTATTCAACTATTGTATTACTTATTTAAATTGAATTATAATAAGAAAGAGGTAGTCAGTGCAAGTTATTCAACTATTGTACAATTTGTCAAAAAAAAGTTTCTTGTTATTTCTAGAAAAGAGAAATAGAATTGAATTGGTTACCATATTTATTATAATGAAATAACTTTACCATAGCATCCATGGCTGAATGGTAAAAGCACCCAACTCATAATTGGGAAGTCGCGGGTTCAATTCCTGCTGGATGCATAATAAACAGTTATTGCACTCTGTTTTTTAGATGAAAGAATCGCAGCAAGGTTATCTCGATTCAATTCAGTATGGAGATTAGATTATCTCCATCCCTGTTTTGTAATTCTTAACTTCTGTTTAAAAGAGAAGTTAAGAATTACAAATATTTTATTTAACACATGTTTGAACGACTTTTTCTCAGATAGAAAATCTATATTTTGTTTTGGTACAAAATGAACAAATTCTATATTATAACCAGTATTATAACCAAAATGAACTTCTAATTGAATGATCAAGTTGATTTTGTAATTAGAAGTTCATCTGATAATTTAAGCCTAGCCTATTCCCTGTGATTTTAAGAACATGAATATAAGGGCAATTCTTCCTTTTTTTTTACACCTAGTGAAAATTATATTACAAAAAATATCAATCTCTAAAATAATGTATCCTGGGCAATTGCAACAATTGGATTCATTATTATTCCCAATAAAGTAGATGCTATTACAGATATAATCATACTAACTTCGATATAATTTTTTGAGATTGAAGAAGATAATCTATAATTTTGCACGTAGGGAGTTATTTCTTTGTTTCTTTCAGTCATTAATAACTTAATTATTTTAAGATAATAATATATGGAAATAGCACTCATAAAGAGTCCTATTGAAACCAATAAATAGGAGCCTGCTTGCCACCCACACCAGAATAGATAAAGTTTTCCAAAAAAACCTGCTAATGGAGGAATCCCTCCTAGAGATAGCAGACATAAAGATAAAGACAAAGCTGAAAAAGGGTCTTTCGCGTATAATCCTGCATAATCCCGAATGTTATCTGTTCCTGTACGTAGACTGAATAATATAATACAAGCAAAAGTTCCTAAATTCATAAAAATATAGAGTAGCATATAAGTTATCACACTTGCATATCCGTTATTTGGGTCTTTATCAATTATTCCAATAAGGATATATCCAATTTGACCTATCGATGAATATGCAAGCATACGTTTTATACTTGTTTGAGTAATAGCAATTAAATTTCCTAATATCATGCTAAGAATAGCTGATATTTCCAAAAGAAGATGCCATTCGTTCAATGAAAAATAAAAAATAATATCAAAAATTCTAGTGACTAAAGCTGAAGCAGCTACTTTTGAAATAACAGAAATAAAAGCAACGACTGGAGTGGGGGAGTTAGAGTCGAAAAGAGGAATTCTCCCTTCTCTCATTCAGAACCGTGCATGAGACTTTCTTCTCGCACGGCTCCTAAGTGATAAAAAAATTTGCAGAATCATTTGATTCTCTTTTTTTTATTACCTTCCTCGTGTATGTATAAGATTGAATATATTCAATTGATATAAAGAATAACTAATCCTTAACTTCGCGAGGAATCCTTACTCAGTGGTTATTATAGTATGCAATATAGTATATAAATTGTAAATCATTTTTCTTATTTTTTTATTTTTTTTTTTTAAGTTCAGTTATGAAAGAGTTAAAAATAAAGTTAAAAATAAAAAATAAAACCATCTGATTTAAATCGTTCTGAATAGTCATGAGATGCTCATCTTAGGGTAATCTTTTTGTCGACGGATGCCTTCTTTTTTACACTCGTAGTTTCTGAAGAATGAAAACTTACTATGTAGCATCTACGTTAAGAATAAAAGTACACGTCAATCTGACCCTTTGTTAAAAACTACCCGTAATAATTCATTTGTAAAAGTTATTTATTGTATTGGGGTGGTGTAGTGTGTTAATTCAATCAAACAATTGAGTTTGTTTCTTACTTTGCTTTACCTTAATTCAATTCAAATTTTTGGTAAAAGTGATGTCTTAGTCCAAGTGGGAATAACAATCTTTTTTTCACATGTCTATAGAGTTTTTATAAATAGAAACAAACATCTCTAAAAAAGATATTGTATGTAATAATTTATCAAACGAATCGCACTCCTTCATATACATCGGGGGTCCATTGATGAAAAGGAACTAAAGAAAGTTTGAATGCAATTCCTACCGTTACAGATAGAAGTGCAATCCAAATTCCTGGAGAGTTATACATTTGTGTATTTATAAGACCATTGGCTATTTCTTGAATTTCAATCTCACCTCCAGATAGACCATATAGCCAAGAAAGACCATAAGCAAGAATGGAAGAACTTGTTCCACCCATAAGTAAATATTTCATAATAGCCTCATTAGACCGAACATCTCTTTTGGTATATCCAGATAATAGATAAGAACATAGACTTAAACATTCTAAAGATACGAAGATAGTTGTTAAATCATTAGCACCACATAAAAACATTCCTCCTAGAGTAGCTGTTAATATGAATAACAAAAACTCTGTTACAGCCATTTCTGTACATTGAATGTATTCCACGGATAGAGGAATACACAAAGTGGAACATAATAAAATGAGAAACCGAAATATTTTATTAAAATTGTTTGTTTGTAAATTGCCAAAAAAACTAATCGTGGGTTCTTCTCTCCATTGAAATAACAAAAAAGTTATGCTTAGCACTAAACTTGTTAAAGAGATGAAATAAAACCAAGTTGTCTTTTTCTGATCAAAAATGACATCGATTACTAGAAGAAGAAATAGGCCGAAAATCAGGATGCATTCTGGGAAAATGGAACTTCCATAGAAGAGAAGCAAATGAAATTCTTTCATAAAAATGATTTTAAGGTATAAAAAATGCATTTTTCATTTTGTCCGGATCATTAGTTACTAACTTCAATTAATATTCGAGCAACATTTTATTTAAAATCTCCTTATTATCATTATATCTATGATTTATTTTTCATTCTTCTTTTCCTTTCGTTTTCGTTCCAATAAAATTTGTATCAATTTTTTTGTATCAATTTTTTTGTATCAATTTTGAGAAAGTAAGTTTTCTTTTATTGATCAAAATGGGATATTTTATTGATCAAAATGGGATAGATCTGTGGATCTATTTATACTAGTTAGTGGATTAACGGTAATGCGCAAAAGCTTTATTAGATTCTGCCATTTTATGAATCTCTTCCTTCTTGCGTATAGCATTGCCTTTCTCTCTGGCAGCATCCATTATTTCGTAACTTAATTTGAATTGCATATTTGGACCAGAACGTTTTCGGGATGACTCTAATAACCAACGAATCGCAAGTATTTTTCCTTCTTTCTCTTTTATTTCAATGGGAACTTGATAAGTGGATCCACTTACACGTTTTGATTTTACTATCAATTTGGGAGTTAATTTGTCTATTGCTTGACGTAGAACAATTAGTGGATTTTTCTCTGTTTTTTGTTGAATCTTTTCTAGAGATTGATAAAAAATTCGATAAGCTAATGATTTTTTTCCGTTCTTAAGAATACGGTTAACGACCATGTTAACTAATCGATTATGATAGATCGGATCAAATTTATCAATTTTCTTTTCTACAGTACTTTGGCGTGACATGAGTGTGAAAAAGGTTCATAAATTTATTTCATAAAGACTAATCATTACTTATTTCGGCTTTTTAACTCCATATTGTAGGGTAGATCTCTAAAGGTATCAAAGATCTCCCTCCAAACCGTACATACGACTTTCGTCGGATACGGCTTTCCACATGATTCTATTTGCATATATAGAAGATATTCATTCTTATGCATAGAATTATGTTTACTCATTCTCAATTGAGTATCCGTTTCCTTTCTTTTGCTATGATTAGAAATCTTGTATTTTCTATATCTATACGATTAGGTCCTTAGGTTTAAAACAGAGTATAAAAAAGGAAAAGGTGTTTTAAATCAATGCTATTTGAATTGAGTCTGCTCCAAAAAAGTCAAGACATTTCCAATTTTATGTTAACACACACTAAGTAAGGGAAAACTTATAAAATGAATTAAATATTAAACCTTAGACATATATTATCCTTATTGTTTTAGCCTGCTCTAGTCCCCTTAGAAAACGTTCGTTATTGGGTTAGCCATATACTTTACATGTTTTTAGCAATTGACATGGCATCATCATAAAATGATACAAATCTTAGATAAGAATATACAACGCACTAGAACGCCCTTGTTTCCGGTTTTTGACTGAGACAGCATCTAAAATTCCTCGAATTATGTGATATTTAACACCGGGCAAATCTTTGACTCTTCCACCTCTTACTAATACTACAGAATGTTCTTGTAAATTATGGTCAATACCAGGTATATAAGCAGTGATTTCATATTTAGAAGTTAATCGTACTCTGGCGACTTTGCGTAAGGCAGAGTTTGGTTTTTTAGGGGTGATAGTGGAAAAGTTGACAGAAAAGTGACCTTTACTGCCACTATATAAAACCGTACATGAGAATTTCACCTCATACGGCTTCTCGTTCAATTCTTTTTATCTGTTTTTTGTTTTTCGAGTATTTTGAATATTATATAGATTATATTCTATGTAAAAAAAAAAACTATTTGAATCCTTCGGGGTTCATTTTTCTTTCTCTATTAAAAACAATAAGAGTGATAATCTTTTTTTTTTTTATCCATTTTTATTATTTACATTAACATGCTCATTTTTTATTGATATCTCGAAATATCATTTCATTTTGTTTCATCACAAATTCAATTCAAAATTGACGGGTTAATGTAAGCTTATCCATGTAGTTATGCATTATTTGAACTGGGAATCAATTTGATTCAAAATTTTGACTTTTGTGCTTTGGTTTGGGTGGCATGGTTTGTATACTGAGAATTATTTCGATGGCC